TTTTCTGGGGCGGACTTGCCCGCTGTGGACTTTATAGTCTAAAACCATGCCCAGATAAGATGATATAACCGTCTAAAGTCTATCTTATAAAAAAAAAATTATAAGGTTTTACCACTAAATTATAAGATAAGTAATAATTTTAAAATAAAGATATGCCTAATATTCACCTCCTTTTGGGTGAATTAACCTCGTACCTAGAAGATACCAAGTGTACAGCCTTAGAGATTAAATTTAGTATTTATAAGTTTTCGCTTACCTAGTTCAAAGGAAGAACAGGGTACTTCTAATACCCAAATCCAGGATCAAAACCTGGGGTGAGTAATAAATATTCAGCCCCCCTCGGTCGGGCATCCTTTTTAATAAATAAAATATTTTAATTAAAATTAAAAACTCGGACTAGCATAAAATAACCAGCAGAGTTATTATTATGAAGATGAAAAATTTTGGCCCGCAGAGGGGGGGCTGCTCAATTAAATAATTTTATACCAAGAGTTATTTATATAAATATATATAGGAATTATATCAGGTTGGTAAGATTTGAACTTACACTATTTTACACCCAAAGTAAATGCCTTACCAGATTAGGCTACAACCTGTTTATAACACCTGATATTTTATTAGGATATAGGCTTATAAATTGGAGTTACCGAGACTCGAACTCGGACTACTCGTATGCAAAACGAGCCCTCTACCATTTAAGGGATAACCCCTCCCCGATAAATTATTAAACAAATTATAAATTTATTAACCTAAACTTTAGAATCTAAAGTTGGGTTAGCGCCAGGCGACCTTAATTTAATAGACTTAATGGTCTTTAATTAGATTCATTATTTGTTACTTATATAATATAAATTATTTATCAATATATAGGTTTTATATTATATTTTCCTGAGGCGAATGAGTCACCCCTCATATCAAAGGCGAGCCCTACTCTCGGGGCTAAATCAAAGTACAAACATGACCTGACGCTTTTCATATCAATATAACTTAAGAAGACCTAGATAAGATTAAACAATTATATGACTCAACAACGTTTAATTTATTTTAAAAGTTAACAATGTAAAAGTAAGTATATATTATTTAATGAATATTTGAGCCCCGCGAATCCTTAAATATTATATCTTAAGTCTTTGGGGACACAATGCTGTTATAGTTCAAAGGTAGAACGGTAAACTGTTAATTTATGTATAGAGGTTCGATTCCTCTTAACGGCTATATAAATTTTTCATAGTGGTAATATCACCTAAATTAATCTTAGGACAAAGTAAACCAGGCTTGAGGCCAAAGGCGTCCCCGAGGTTAATTTATTAATTAATGTTGGAAAACTTTTTAATCTTAAGATAAGATTTATCTTTGCAGAGGTTAATCCCGGGGTGGTCGAGCCGCCCCTGGCCCCAGGTCAGGGGACGAGCCCCAGCCCCGGGGCTTTAAAGAAGGTCAATTAATTGATCTAATAATTTTATTTCACAGTGTTATATACGCCCGGGACGGGCAAGTCGTCTCTAGCATAGGTTAGGAGGACGAGCCTCAACCCAGAGCTTTATAAAGTATATAATAGCCCATAGGTATATTAAGATATTATTTTTAATTAAGGCCCGTCAGAAATAAGGCCCTAGGGGGGCGAAAATTAGCGCCCCTAGGGCCTTTAATAAATGAAATCTTTTAATTAATTTTAGGGCCGCCCCGGCGGCCCGGAGTTTTATTAAAATATCTGCTTTGCTAATATTTAAACTACGAGGACTTTACCTAGGCACAAGTGAATTTTATAATTTCCAAGGAAATTATAAATTAGTTTTGGGACATATTTTTGTCTCTTAAATACGGGTATAACCCGGACCCTAATTTAATAGGAAATTTTTAGTTTATATGAACGCAATTCTATTAGATCTGTTAGCTTTTGGTTCAGTATTATCTGGTATTTTAGTAATTACTTCACGAAATCCTGTAATTTCTGTTTTATTTTTAATTTCTACTTTTGTTAATGTAGCTTGTTATTTAATTTTATTAGGTATCAACTTTATCGGTCAACTCTCTCAGGCCTGCCTATGTTGTAAAGCATAGGGTGAAATACCACTATATGCTGGAAACTCCTAAAGCTCAACTTACCTAAAAGGTAATAATGGTTGTGATATAACAATGGACAATCAGCAGGAAACCGTTATATTTATAATGGGTTCCTCAGAGACTATACGTGGTACCCCAGTAATATATTAATTACAGGGTGAAGATATAGTCCAATCTCTAACCAATTAATATTTAAGCATTAAGGGGCCGCTATAGCGGCCCTCTTAATATTACTTAGGCAACGGCGGGCTACGCCCTGCGTGGCCGTCAGTAATAGTTAATAATGAAGTATATATTATCTACTCTAATTAAATCATATCTATTTGAAAGTAAATTAAATCATATCTATTTGAAAGTAAATTTATTAATAACAACAAGGTATCAGATTATGTATGTTTAGTTTAACCTGGGCCGGCTACACCGTTGACTTTAGCTTGGGCCAGAGAAGAAGGGCTTTATCTCCTGGCTAAATTGATCTTAATAGTTGTATTGAAAATTCAACTATGGTATCTTTAAATTTATTATTAAAAATTCACAAATAAGATCTTAGGGTTCAGGCTTTCTTAATTTATAAAGCGGCAGTTCCTTACCCTTTGAAATAAAGGCAAGCCTTAAGTCTGGCGGGGCTTTTATTCTATATGATGGTTTCATATTATATTTTTGGAGCATCATTATTTTATATAAATATATATAATTTTATTTTCTTAAATTAAAGTTTTATTAGCCCCGGGGCAGAAACTCGTATCCGACCTAAGGCCAGGACGGCTTGCCCAGTTAGATAAATTTTTATTTAAGCTGTTTGATTAAGATAGATCTTAAGGATTCCAGGACTCCCGGACCTTAGGGGGCAAGGGCCGCTCCGTGGGCCCTCAAAATATTTTAGTAAATAATATTTCATTTACATCTGTCGGAAATGTTTAGAAGAAATAAACCTTAGTCAAAAACATTTTATAAATATGTAGATACAAAAGATAATTCGGGCCGCCGGTCGGCCCGGAGCCCTTAGGGCGCAGGGTTGCGCCCGGCGGGCCCCGGGCGGCGAAGCCGCCCTAAGCCCGTATTTTAAATACGGGCCTATTTTAGTTATTATTATACTAAACTATTTAAATAATTAATTGGTTATTCAGAAATGAATAAATTCCTAAATGCCTCAACCATTTATTCAGTTTAATAAGGAGTATTCTAAAAATGTTTCCCAAACTGCGTAGTTATTAAGGCTTTCGAATTTAAGAGATGCTTACATACTTAATTGTATATGTAGGAGCAATTGCTATTTTATTCTTATTTGTTATTATGATGTTAAATATTAAATTAGTTGAGTTACAAGATTCTTCAGAAGATTATTCTAATCCATATCCATTAGCTTTTGTATTAGGTACTTTATTTGTTAGTGGTTTAAGTTTAACTAACTCAAATTTTTCAGCGAAGGCAGGACCTTCGTTACCCGCGGATCTATGGTCTGGGGCTAAATTTGATTTACCTTCGATCTTTGATTATATTAACTTATTATCATTTAAATCTAATACATTAGAAACATTAACGATTAGTCATACAAATTGGGATAGTGTATTTGTATCTATGGATCAAATTAATGGTATTGGTCAAGTATTATATACATCTCATGCATTATTCTTAATTATTGCAAGTATGATTTTATGTTTAGCTATGGTTGGACCGATTACTTTATGTCTAAAACCTACTAAACGAATTAATTAATATTATTAATAAACAGATATCAGGCATAGCCTGGATTATAAATATCTAGGGATGATACACCCTGGACCCCGGGTATGAGGTTAATTTCGTACCTGGTTTTAATAATTAGCATGTCTAACATGCTAATTATTAAACTATGGTTAATAACCAACTAAATAAATCTACTAAGCTTTAATAGCTTGATGACAATAGAATGAATAATAAATTAATATTCTGATTAGGGCGGGCTATGCCCGCCCGGTCTAAACATTAGATGTGCTTACTCACCTAATTAAGAGCCCTATAGGACCAACATGTAGTGTTGGGGGTAATGGCCGCCAGTGGGCCCTGGTTTAATTTATTATTCATGTATTATAATTTACTCATGTTATTATCATTTATTGAGGTACTTATTGTTATTGTACCATTATTATTATCTGTAGCTTTCATGACAATTGCAGAACGAAAAGCTATGGGATCTATGCAAAGACGATTAGGACCTAATCGAGTAGGATACTACGGTTTATTACAACCATTTGCAGATGCATTAAAACTATTTGTTAAAGAATCTGTAATTCCTGCTCATTCAAATAAAGCTTTATTCTTATTAGCTCCTGTAATTTCTTTAATTACTAGTTTATTAGCATGGGGAGTAGTTCCTTTCGGTGCAGGATTAACATTATCAGATCTTAGTTTAGGTATTTTATATCTATTAGCTGTAGGTTCTTTAGGAGTATATGGAGTAATTTTTGCAGGTTGGTCTGCCAACTCTAAATATGCTTTCTTAGGAGGATTACGAAGTACTGCTCAAATGGTTAGTTACGAAGTTGTAATGGGATTAATTATTCTAACTGTAGTATTATTAGTAGGATCATTAAATTTAACTAATATTATTCAAGCCCAAACTAATGTTTGGTATATTATTCCATTATTACCACTTTCTCTAATGTTTTTAATTTCAGCAATTGCTGAAACTAATAGAGCTCCTTTTGATTTACCTGAAGCAGAATCTGAGCTAGTAGCCGGATTCTTTACTGAACATTCTTCTGTACCTTTCGTAATGTTCTTTTTAGCCGAGTATGCTTCTATTATTTTAATGTCTACATTTGTAGTTATGTTATTTTTAGGAGGATACTTAATTCCTTTTGTATCCTTTGAAAACCCAACATTCTTTTCATTTGAAGGATTAGCGTTAGGTCTTAAAACTTCTTTAATTTTATTTATTTATATTTGGGTAAACTATACACTTGCCCCATATTAGTTAATAACTAATATGCAAATCTCACTATATGCTGGAAACTCCTTAGAGCTTGCAATACCTAGATCCCTTTGGGTATCTTACCCCAGGCGCTACGCGCCCGGGGCTAGATGGTGACAATTTACAAGATTGGACAATCAGCAGGAAACCAAAGGAATATTAATATTCCAAGTTTCGGCGGGCCCTGCGGGCCCGCCGTCACCGAACCCGCGCGCTTTGCGCGCGGGAAAAGTAGGATCTTCAGAGACTACACGTGAGACATCCTATAGTATATTTGACGGATGATGATATAGTCCAACCTTTATTGAAAGATGAAACCTTGATTAAACGGGGTATCGAGCAAAGGCACTATATTGACTGGCTTGATGGAAATAATCGAAGAGCTAGTTTCCCTAGATTAAGATATGATCAACTGATGTCTTTCACTTGGACTGGTATGTTACCTCTTGTATTAGGATTTATTATTTTAGTACCTTGTATCTTAGTAGCCTTTGAAATTGCATAATAAAATATGAAAATACTAAAAATTTGAATGTACTTATTATCGTAGAAATGAGTATTAAAGATCTATCTTTAACTTCTGTTATTGATAAATTAAACAAGCCCTGGGTTAGGTTCACCCCTGACCTGGTGGGTGGTGGCGTTCCGCCCCGTGGATACTAAAGATATGTATGGTATTTATTTTTTAAAATAAAATATTTAATAATTCTCAAAATATTTATATTGGTAGTTCTATAATATTAGCTCTAGATTTAATCAACATATGAATTACACCAATTCCTACATTCATCTGAATAATACTATGAACAAATACGGTAAAATTTATTTTTCATTTAATGGTCTTGACACCCGGGGTCTGAAACCCCCGGGTGTCAAGACCCCCGGGGCTTGAATAATATATTATGATGAAACTATTCCTAAACAAAAATGGTTTATTATTAATTGTTTTAGAACAATATTATTTAGACTTACTAAATTATCGGGCCGCCAGGGGCGGCCCTAAGCCCTTGGGCGAGGGATCGCCCGGCGGGCCTAACTATAATCTTAATCTTACTGCAGGTAAATCTAAAGTAAGAGCTAAACATAGTGAAGAAAGTAAAAAATTAATAAATTTGGCTAATACTGGTGAACTTAAAATTTTATGGGAAATTCATACGGAAGAAGTTAAAACATTAATGAGAGAAAGAATGTCTTGTTCTAAAAATCTAATGGCCGGTATACTTGTAACTAAAATTGTTAAACAAACAATTAGAGACGTACATAACCGACCAACTTATTATATGGTAGCGAATCTAAAGAGTTAGTACAATTATTTACAAGTTGTACAGAATTTATTAAAAAATAAAAATTTCTTCTAAGGCAGTTGTTAAGTATTTAGATTTCAGAAAAATTTAGATAATAAATATCTTATTACATCTAATCCTATGTTTTAAATATAAAATATTTAAGATATAGTATTAATTTATCTAATATTATAAATAAACTCCCCCCCCCCCTAAGTAAAGCCTTTATCTAAATACTAATTTATAATTTATTACTCAAAACTCATTAGTATAACTAATGGTAGCCTAAATTAATATTAACAGTAGAAATAAGCAATATGGACCTAGTTATACATATCTGCATACATGTATGGTTCTATTGCTTATTTTTATATTATCTAAAATCTAGCCCCGCGCGCGGAGCGCGCGCGGGTCAGACCAGCGGGGCCGCAATGCGGCCCCGCGGGCTAGAATATAAATGATCCTAGATCATTTATATTCAGGGAGAGGGCCGCCTCCGGCGGCCCCTCCTAGCCCTCAGGGGCCTAGGGCTTGCCCTGACCCCAAGGGGTCAGGGCAAGCCCCTTGAAGCTAATCTTAGGGAATTTTAACCAAATATTCTCCCCCAAAAACTTTTCAAAATTATCGTCAGAGTCATCATTTAATCATATTTTCTTTGAAACTCTTACTTTATTACATGACGAGATGGGACCTCATCTCGTCATGTATCTTGTCATATTTTTGGGGGGAGAATATTATTAATTTATTTAGGTCTATTAAGTGTATAATAAACACTTATTTGATAAACCTTTCTTATACAAAGTGTGGAAATATTTGAACTTACATTATAAGATTCACTGTTTTTAAATTTTACCATTTAAACTACACTCTTTTTTGCTGGTTAGTAGACTCGAACTACTATTACCTCGATTACAAATCGAGTGCTTTACCAATTAAGCCAAACCAACTAATTTATTAAAATTAATCTCAGGGAGCGGAATGCCCCACCGCCCCAGGCCAAGGATGCATCGGCCCGGGGGTTTAATTTTAATCGTTACTTATATAATAAAATTTTAGCCCCAAGGCCGAGCAAAGCGCGGCCTTGGGGCTGGGTATTGGTCTAGACGATATTGCTACCCGGGTCGATGCATCCGAATTAATTGAGGTATTTTTATTATAATGATCATATTATTAGAATAGTTAGACAATTATATAAACAGTCATTATTGTTTAACTATTATCATTAGTTTACTATTATCATTAGTTTACTATTATAATTTAAATTTGGGCCGACGGGGGCGGCCCTAAGCTTAAATTATATAAACCCCTTGGGGTATACTTACCAAGGGGGACAAAGGGCTGCCCCTCGCGGGCCCTCAAAATAAATTTATTTGGGGCGAAAGTTAACGTCCTAATAGGCCTATAGTTTTTAAGAGACCTTGGTCTGATCTTCTTTAAAAAATATATGTTTAAAATTAAAACAGGGCTCGGCCCCCCTCCATGATTCATAAATCATGGAGGGGCCGCTCGCCACCTGGGTAATTATAATAAAACATATTAAGAAATTAATTTATACTTTAAAAAAAGTTTCTTGAAAGAAAGAATCAGGACCAGCAAGGCCTTTGAGGTGGTATAATAAAATAATAATGTAAAAATAACCAATTAACATTGGTTATTTTTAATAAAATCGTTAATAAAATAAGTATCAAATAATGATATGTAATGTATTACCAAGATGAAAAAGGGACTATCGGGGATGACTAGCCAATACATCCAAAGGAGGTAGTTTATACCAAAAATCGTAATGAATGATTTGATAATTACGATGATCCTAAGGGAAACCAATATAATAATAACTCTACGAACTGAAACATCTAAGTAGTAGAAGGAAAAGAAATCAACCGAGATCCCGTTAGTAGTGGTGAGCGAAAGCGGGTTAGCCTATTTTCTAGCCTAATGGATTTATTCCATTGGGTAAGTTCTTCTTTAGAAGAATTTAGATTAGCTTATAATTTGTTTGGAATGACAAACCATAGAGGGTGAAAGTCCCGTAATAAGATAAACTAGAAAAATAGTAAGTAAGATGAGAGATAACTTGTCTGAATATAGGGGAACCATCCTCTAAGGCTAAATATGATGTATTGAGCGATAGTGAAGAGTACCGTGAGGGAAAGTTGAAAAGTAAGTAGGTAACTGGTGAAAAGATCCTGAACCGGTAGTTCTATAAGCAGCAGGAATCTGAGTTTAAATACAAGATAACTGCGTACCTTTTGCATAATGGGTCAGCGAGTTAATCTGTGGTGCAAGTAGAAATACTTAGCGAAAGCGACTACGTTAAATGGGTAAGTACCATGGATTAGACCCGAAACCAGGTGATCTTACCATGACCAGGTCATTAAGGACCGAACCAGTGCCTGTGGCAATAGGCTTGGATGAGTTGTGGTAAGTGGCGAAAGGCCAATCTAACCTGGAGATAGCTGGTATTCCGCGAAACATATTTTGGTATGTTGTCCTTCGTATCTGTAAACTGGTACAGCACTGGATACTATGTCCCTTGTGGACTTGATTGGGGGGTCGTGATGGCTCTATCAATAGAATCGGTTATTTAACCGATTCCCAAACATTTATTGTTTGGGAATCTAACCTCGGAATGGTTTACAGTTAATAAAGGACGGTCAGACTATAGGTGCTAAGGTCTTTAGTCGAGAGGGAAACAGCCCAGAACAAGAATTAAGGTCCCTAAATACTACTAAGTGAAATTAAGGTAGTCCATGAAATTACACAACCATTCGGTGGGCTTGGAAGCAGCCATCCGTTAATGAAAGCGTAATAGCTCAATGGTCTGTATTTATAAGAACTTCTCCTTTGGAGATAGTTTAGCGGACGGCGCTACGCGCCGGCCGGGGTTTCAAGGGCACCGACAATGTATCGGGTCTAAGTAGTATACCGAGATCTTGTCCCAACATTATAAAGAATGTAGGAGGGTAGCGGAACACTCAGGACATGGTTGAAGGATAGGGTTTCCTTATCTGGACATAACTGAGGAGAGAATGCTGACATGAGTAACGTAAAAGTGGATAAAATCCCACTCGCCGAAAGCAGAAGGGTTTCATGGCTAGGCTCAACCTCCATGAGTAAAGTAACGGCCTCTAAGATTTTTAAAGCGAGGGCGCCTCGGCGCCCAAGTCAGGTCGGGGAAACCCGGCCGGGCTCTATATGAGTGAACTCCGATAGGAGTAATCGATGAGAAAAACTAATTTAGATAACAGTTTTAATATTAATCTATATCAGTAATGGTGTAGTATTAGTTTAAAATTCAGGAAATGATCTAATTATTTAACCGTACCCTAAACCGACACTGGTCTGCTGGTAGAATATACCAAGGCGTTGAGCGAATCATCTTGAAGGAACTCGGCAAAATGACTCCGTAACTTCGGGAGAAGGAGTACGATTTTTATGATCGTGGCACAGAATAGAAGAGTACGACTGTTTACTTAAAACACCGGTCTTTGCTAATAGGAAACTAGATGTATAAAGACTGATACCTGCTCAGTGCTGGTAAGTCAAGAGAGGCACTAATACGGTGCTGATTGAACCTCCAGTAAACAGCGGTTGTAACTATAACGATCCTCAGGTAGCTCCAATTAAAGGAGAAGAATAATTATTCGCTGCCCCTGACATAAGTGATTATGTCTTGAACCTAACTATATGCTGGAAAATCCTTAGAGTCTTTAATACTAGTGATCATTGATTACAGTGACAATTTAAAGAATTGGACAATCAGCAGGGAAGTCGTTGTTGACCCCTCAGAGACTACACGTTGGGGATCTGTTTACAATAAGTAATCTTAATCATATAAGTAAGGTATATCTTACCTTACATTAAACCATATTATTAAATAGTCGCAAGGGAGATACTAATGACTCGGCCCTATAAATTATAATTATGTATACAAATAAATTATATGATTCTAAAATTCTTAACCCACATTGGGTATTAGGTTTTGTGGATGGTGAAGGATGTTTTCATGTAAGTGTATCAAAAAATAATAACACTTCATTAGGATATCAAGTAACATTAGAATTTACTATTTCACAACACATTCGAGATAAAGAATTAATGATGAAATTAATTAAGTTTTTTGGATGTGGTTATGTCACACAGACTACATCTAACCATTTACAATTTCGTATTAGAAATAGAAATGATTTAAGAACTAAATTATATCCATTTTTTGATATTTATCCACCACTAACTATTAAGTCTTTAGATTATTTAGATTTTAAATTGGTTCATTCAATGTTAGATGATAAACTTCATTTAACTCAAGAAGGGTTAGATAAGATTAGAACTATTCAAACTAGAATGAATCGAAATAGAAATTAAACAGATCATGATATAGTCCAAGCCACATTGAAAGATGTGGACCCAGGATAACAACGGCCTTATTCTTAATTGAGTGGGGCTCCGTTGTTTATCCGACATTTATTGCGTGGAATTTGAGCGAAATACCTTGGCCACTAATTATGGTCGCGCATGAATGGTTTAACGATACTCTTACTGTCTCCAAGATGAGCTCAGTGAAATTGAATTATCCGTGCAGATGCGGATTACCATTAGCTAGACGGGAAGACCCTATGCAGCTTTACTGTAGTTAGTCATTGTGTGCTTATAATTAAGGTGTAGAATACAAGGGAGTCGATTAGACATCAGTGAAATACCTTGACTTGATTAGGAGCACGCTATACGGAATTATTCCGGACAGTGATTAATGGGCAGTTTATCTGGGGCGGATTTCTCCCATATAGTACCGGAGAAGTACAAAGGTCGGCTTAAATTGGATGGAAACCAATGGGCTAAAGATAGCCTAATTAAGTGTAATGGCATAAGCCGGCTTAACTGTAAGACTGACAAGTCATACAGATACGCAAGTAGGTCATAGTGATCCGGTGGTCCATTATGGAATGGCCATCGCTCAACGAATAAAAGCTACGCTAGGGATAACAGGCTGATCAATCTCGAGAGTCCATATTGACAGATTGGTTTGGCACCTCAAAAAAAACATCGGGGAGTCTCGGTGGTAACACTGAGATAGACTTTGGCTGTATGCTGGAATATCTTAAAACTCTAAGTACCTACAATGGTGACAATCTTAGAGATGTAACAATAGACAATCAGCAGGGAACCAAATAGATTATTTGGGATCCTCAACGATCACACGCCAATATCCTAATATTCAAGGACTTAAATGAAATTAGTCCCGCCGGGGGCAACCCCAGGCCACAAGGGACATGGGCCCGCCCGTCGGGCCCACGGATAAAGATATGATCTGAACAATTATGAGAATAATTGAGGGATATAACAATATTCCCTCAATACACCATTATCAATATTAACCTGGTAAAGTAATATGATAATTTATACGTTTTGTGTTATTAATCTTTATGTCAAATAATTTATAAGAAGGAATAAATCTTATGTCAACTTTTGATTTAAGTAATTTATTCCATCAATCAACCACATTATTAAATAGTCGCAAGGGAGATACTAATGACTCGGCCCTATAAATTATTAACAGCATGAATAAAAAGTTAAAATTGTATAAAGAATCATTAGTACTAACTAATGGTATGAGAGGAATCATCGTAGGATTATTACTAGGTGATGCCAATCTACAAACATTAACTCAACATGGTAAAACATGAAGATTAAGAATTGTTCAAGGAGGTAATAACCATCTTGAATACATTCAACATTTAAGAACATTATTAGATCCATGGACGGATATGAATCTAGGAACTAATAATGAAACTACTAAGGACGGTAAAGTCTATAATAAATGGTACTTTAATACTTTAACATTTGCCCAATTCGCAGAGTTGGGTAATGCATTCTATCCTCTTAATCTTAATAACAGAAGATCTAAAGTGATTCCACCTCAAATTGGAGATTGGATAACTGATAAATCTTTAGCATATTGGTTTATGGATGACGGATCAAGAAAATGGGGAGATAAAGTAGCAGGAGTTAGATTTTGTTCTGAAAGTTTCACAAGAGACGAAGTGGATTTACTAATCTCTATCTTAAATACCAAATTTGGTATTATTGGAGTTGCCAATAAGGATAGTAAAGGTTGGAGAATTAATATCTCAACTAAGTCATATGATAAATTCTATGATTTAGTTAAACCTCATGTAATCCCTTCTATGACGTATAAATTACCTAATAAAAAATAACCACCATACTCAATAAATAGTGAATTAATCATTAGATTAATTGGGAGGGTTAGGGGTTAATAACTAATTGATATTGGAGGTGTATTGGGTAACATTAAATTAGCGATGTCGACTCATCACATCCTGGGGGTGTAGGCGCTCCCAAGGGTTCGGCTGTTCGCCGAGTAAAGTGGTACGTGAGTTGGGTTAAATAAACTAGCCCCAAATAGTTTATATAATATTAATCAAATTATTTGAAAACCGGGTGAATTGCAAGAACATCCAATTTAACCAATTGGACAATTTGCAGCGAAGTGCTTTTCGGCAGAATGATTTATCATTTGGAAAGTAAACGTTCAACGACTAGAAGGTGAGTTATGCCAACAATAATCCTTCCACGAGCGCCCGGAATATTTTATAAATTATAACTATTGATATTAAAAAAATAATTTTATTTTTTAATAGTTTATTATTTAATTTTATCTAAGGGATACCGTATTAAACAAAAAATGAAAAATTTTACAACAATTAGTAACTATAGTCTTAAAAGATATTTAAATAAAGTATTAAAATTAGATTCTTACAAAATAGATTATAGATTAAATAATTTACCATCATATTTAAATGAAACTTTAATAGGAGTATTATTATCTGATGGAAGTCTTGAAAAACCTTCTTTATCTGGTGGATCTCGATTAAGTGTAAACTTAGGAGAGAAGGGTTTACCTTATATTTTACACTTGTATAATTTATTTGAACCTTTCATCGACACAGATGTTAATATTAAAACCATTAAGTTAGAAGAAAAGATTCATACTACTGTTAGATTTAAAACTATTTCAACACCGTTTTTTTCTAATTATTATAATGTGTTTTATCCTGATCTTAATAACAATAAAAAAATTGTTCCTAAAGATATATCTAGTGATTTTACAGAAGTTTCTTTAGCTCATTTAATTATGGGAGACGGAAATTTTCTTAAAGAAAGAAATATGATTAGAATTTACACAAATGCTTTTACAGAAGATGATGTTTTAAACTTATCTGCTACAATTAAAAATAATTTGAATCTAAATAATGAAGTTTTTTTAGACCGAAAAGACCAATTTATTATTCGAATTCATGAAGATGAATTAAATAAAACTCGACAATTAGTTCTACCTTATTTACATCCTAGTATGTATTATAGAGTAGGTTTAAATGTTACAGATAAAAAATTTGACTATAGTAAAATTTTAAACAAAATTTAATATAATTTATAATATATTATGACATAGTCTGTACCATTTCGTAAGAAATGGAAATAGAAATTAAATGTTTCTATGATAACAAAATAGTAAGTACGTCGTGAGACAGTACGGTTCCTATCTACTAATGGAATTAGAATCGGACAAGAACCTGCCGATTGTACGAGAGGATCTCGGTGGACTAATCTCTGGTATACCAGTTATAATTTATTGCCTAAAGGACAATTATTGTACGGCTGGAAGGCTACATTAGGACAAGATAACCGCTGATAGCGTCTTAAGCGGGAAGCTTATCTTGACACGATTCTTTATTAAGGTAACTGTAGATCACAGTTTTAATAGGTTGCAGGTGTAAGCATAGTAATATGTTAAGCTAGGCAATACTAAACCCTAAGTAACTTGGTAATAACATATCATCAAATATATAATACCCATGTTATAAAGGGTTTATTTGTTAGTATAATTTAAACCCACCTTATTTACGGCCAGGTGGGTTTAAATTCATATATGTGTTATATTAAGACCTATATTTATATTAATATTATATATAATATTTATTTTAACTATTTAGTTTCCCATATTTATTATGGTACTTATAGAATCTACCACGAAAAGGTAAGTTAAACTTCTCCGACTAAAGGTCGAAGTTATACTATAGCTTAAAAAGACCGATATTATATTAAATATTGACGAAGTATTTTTTAAGCTTTGGTCTTTATGTACCTCTATGATGTTAATAGACAGTACCTGTCAAAATATAGTATATTAGATTCTGAAACCCCGCGCGTAGCGTGCGGGATCTAGTTTGCGGACCACTTAACAGCTCGCTGTCTTGTATTATATTAATATAGTCTTTAAGTTAATATTAATATAGTTATTAATTAACATTTAATTAAGAGTAAATGTTAATTAATAAAGACCTATAGGGGTAGATGCCCCGAGTAATTTTATTAATTGTGCTATCCATTAATGTTATTAATAGATAGTATAGTTAATTATTTAGATGCTAAGAACATTCGAGCTGATTGTACTAACATAAAGTTAGGTAAAATGTACTTAGATGCTACATATAGTAAAACCATAAGTAGAAGAAATGCAAATGATACTTGATTTAAGAAATAAAATGGAACTAATTGTGGCATTATTTTCTAAAATTATTAAAAAGTTAAGGGAAATATTCTACGGTATGGCCGTAGATTAATTATAAATTATATAAAACCTAGACCGCCAAAGGGGCCTAACCTGTCAGGCTTTAAAGTTAAAGGCCAGCTTTGAAGGTTTGTGTACTAAAGGATCGACCAGATACTTCTATAGTATGGTTTTATTTTAAGTTTCTTTTATTTGTAAAATTTAGGTAGGTTAATCCTGCGCCTGGGGCCCCGGGCGGACAATTTAAACACATATATTTTGATATTGTCATTATATTATATCTATATATATTAAAATATATCTTAGTATCTTAAGATTCAAGTTTAGTATTTATTGGGTAGCTATAAGTATTATCTATTATAATTTGGCCGCCTAGAGCCTGTAGAAAAATTAATAAATTAAAAATCTTTTTTATATATAATAATCGCCGTTCGCAATCATAAACTCCTTCCCCCTCCTTTTTATTTTTATTAATGTATAATTTATTATTAGTATTAAATTAAAAGATAGTATAAAATAACATTAATTTAATCTTGAGGCAGATGCCTTGATTATTAAATTTTGGATTTATAACTAAACAGTGGTTAAAGCCATGGTTCCGAAGTATTTCGGAATAACAGTAATATTATTATTAATTTTGGTCCTAATAGACCTAGGTCAAAAGTTCCTTAGGTTTTAGATCATAATCCTGTCGGGTCACCTAGTGGCCCGACAGGACTTAGGCACAAAGCCTCTAAGGGCAAAATTATATTTAGGTGGTAAGTCGCCTATAATTAATTAATCAAGACCAAGCTTGACCTTGAAGTCAAGGGCGACCGTTGGTTATTTTTGGTAAGAAGCACTAAGCGCTTATCGCATTTAATATAATAACTGTTTTCTCTATTTAAGAAGTAACAATCTAAATTATAACTATGATTTTATCACTATTGGTTACACCTATTTTAGGTGTTATTGGTGTTATCTTATCTGGAGAAAATACTTCTTTACAGAAAAAGGTAGCTCTTACTAGTTCATTATTAACTTTTGTATTATCTTTAGTTCTTTGGGCTGGATTTGATTCTAATTATAATGGATTCCAATTTGTTAGTTCTTTCCCTACTGTTACTACTCAAGAAGTAGTAGGAGTAGATGGTATTTCTTTATTTTTTGTTTTACTAACTACACTTATTATCCCTATTTGTATTTTAGCTAGTTGGGAAAGTATTAAAACAGGAATTAAATATTTCTTAATCGCTTTCTTAGTTCTAGAAACTTTATTAATCGCAGTATTTGTAGTTCTAGATTTATTATTATTCTACATTTGTTTCGAAAGTGTATTAATCCCTATGTTCTTAATTATTGGTATTTGGGGTGCACGAGAAAGAAAAATTCATGCAGCTTACCAATTTTTCCTATATACTTTATTAGGTTCTTTATTTATGTTATTAGCTATCCTAGTAATTTATTTTGAAGTAGGATCAACTGATTACCAAGTATTAGCAGTAGCAGATATTAGTGAGACACGACAAAGAATTTTATGGTTAGGATTCTTCTTATCATTTGCGGTAAAAGTTCCTATGATTCCTTTCCATATTTGGTTACCTGAAGCTCATGTAGAAGCTAGTTTAGCCGGATCTATTATTTTAGCTGGAGTTTTATTAAAATTAGCTGGTTATGGATTCTTACGATATTCTATTGCTATTTTACCAGATGCTTCTGTATTCTTTACTCCTCTTGTTTATTCTTTAGCCGTTATTAGTATTATTTATTCATCTTTCACTACTTTAAGACAAGTAGATTTAAAAAAAATTATTGCTTATTCTTCTGTAGGACATATGAATATTACTTTATTAGGTTTATTTAGTAACACAATTCAAGGAATTGAAGGTTCATTAATCCTTATGCTTGCTCATGGAGTAGTATCTCCTGCATTATTCATTTGTGTAGTAATTTTATATGATCGATACCATACTCGACTATTAAAATATTACCGAGGATTAACTCAACACATGCCTGTATGGTCTATTATGTTCTTCCTATTTACATTAGGTAATATTGCAGTTCCACTATCTGCCAACTTTGTAGGTGAGTTTATGACTTTCACTGGAGCTTTCCAACAAAATCCTGTACTAACTGTATTAGGAGGTTTAGGAATGATTTTAAGTGCTGCATACGGTATCTGGTTATATAACAGAACTGCATTCGGTGCTCAAAGTCGATATTTAGCTCCAATGGGTGATATTAACCGACGAGAGTTTATGACTTTAGTACCATTATTATTCTTAATGTTTGTAATAGGAGTATTCCCTAATTTATTCTTAGAGCCTATGCATTTAGCAGTATCTAATTTATTAATTTAATAAATAACCACCCCCCCCTTCTTATTAAAGACTTTATTAATTTTAGCCCCGCGTACGCGGGGGAATTACTTCATTATTTTAAAATTATTACATGAAGTATATACTCTATATAATTTTTGCCCCGCAAAGCGCCATCCCTCGCCCAAGGGTTCAGGACCACCCGCGGGCCTATGGTTAAAAATAGTGGGTGGTCAAAAATTGATATTTATAATTAACAATTATACCTCTTTAGTTAATTAGTAATAGGCGGTGCTATGCCCCGCTAATTTATTAATATGTGTGATGCTATGCCCTGCTAATTTATTATAGTAAATAAAAATATTGCAATCAAGGTATAGCTATAATAGCTGCCAATATTACAGATGTTGACCTTATTTTATTTTTATTAGGTCTATTTATACAATAAATGTTCATAATATTGATTTGATGTTGATGAATTTTATAAATAATCCATTTATTATCCAGTAATTTTCATAATATTTGATTATTTATGCAAAATAAACTTTTTATTTTTATTGTTATTTAATCTTTTTTAAAGGTTTAATTATAAAATGACAGGAGTTGAATTCCATATAATAAAAAGGAATTATCATTCTATATTTAAACTTATTTACATAAAATTCTACCGATAAAACTTATGAATTATTTATTATAAGTAAGTAATTAATAATTAAATATTTATGAATTATTAATTATTGGTAATTAAAATAATTTACTAAGCTTTAATAGCTTGATGACAATATATTATATTAAAATAACATGTTAAAATATTTATTTAATTTAGATCAGTTTTTTAATGGACCTAAAGATTGGGATTTAGAGGAAACTAAAGCAAGTAAAGAAATATTATCTGAACTTCCTAATTTAAAGAACAATTTGTCGTATAGTCCACATTCTTCATTACAAGAATTTGCAATTAAAACACTTCCAAATAAATCGGTACCAGTAACGAAAAATATTTCATCAGTTGATTTAGAACAAGTTCACTATGTATCATCAGATGTTGTTAATTATGTTGGAATAACTATTTTAGGATGTATGATCATTATTTTATCTGCATTTACAATGGTTTATTTAAACTATCTAACAATGCAGTATAATGATGACAATATTCACAAGGCGCCTAAATATATTCAAACATTTTATAGCATCTATAAATATAATTTTATATTAAATACATTTTTACTTAAAATTTTAATGTTTGCTTGTGCATTACTAATCATTTCAATGTCTGTATTCTTAATCTTAATGTAATAAATCACCGATATTATCAAACCTATTTAATCTAATAGAATAAATAACTACCTACAAATAAAACCCTATGAAAATATATAAGGTAATGGTGATTATTATGATTTAATCTATAGTTTAGCTATGAAATATTTTCCTTAATTTATTAATATAATATTAAATATGCTTGAAGCCCCGGGGCTTCAAGACCCGGGGGTGTCAAGCCCCCCCCCCACCTGGGCTTGAAGCTTTATTATTTACACAATTATCGTTTGTAGCAAAACCAAGATTATTATACCTGTATGATCTGTTAATACAAAAATTTTATCTTGGTCCGTACAAAAGTAAGGTTAGAATAATCTTAATGACAATTACATATTTTATTAGTTTAAGAATTATTTTATTTGTTCCTGAATTAGTAAAAGAGTCTCTGAATATAAAGAGTCTATGTAATTATCCCGGGGCGGGCGAGCCGCCCCTGGCCCCAGGTCAGGGGACGAGCCCTAGCCCCGGGGCCTTTAAACTTAGCTTACCTTTTATAAATAACCGCCCTTCTCTATAAACCTTATTAATAAGTTAAACCTCAAAGCGTAATTTATTCAGTTATTATAAATTCTTCTTTTATAATTAAACCAAAACCAATAGTAATAATTTATATGATGATAAAGAGATGTAGAGGAATTTGGAGATTGTCTGCGGAGCCGTGCTGGCCAACCTAATCTCATCATATAAAAATAATATTTGAAATAGATATAGAGAATGAGGAATGAAAACTACATAAAAAATGAGAAATGAAAACGATGTTCTCTAAAGGGCTATAAATTACTCGCAGCCATAAAATACGTCAAAAAAAAACATATTTCTTGCTGGTTAAATTATTAACCAATCACTTATTTAATAACAAACCTTTAGAGAATATCTTGTAAATTTTAAAGCAGAACACTTTATTACCCCCGGCAACCCTTCGTTCAAAAAGAACCGGCCTGGGGGTAATATAATTTAAATTAATTTAGTTTCCCATTAATTTAATGGTACTTACAATATCACCACGAGAAGGTATTAATTATGATATCGAGGGAGAAGGGAGGTTATTATTTTTGAGTAGAGTTAGTATTATTAGGTAATAAGAATACTGCCCATAATAGTAGAACAAATAGTCTTGGGTCCCCAATAAAGAAGATTAAAGTAATAAATAGAATTAAACCACTGAAGATATACATAGCATATGTAGGGATAAATCCAGAATCTAATGAAGCAACTTTATTAGAAGCAGATTTAAATACATTAACTAATCCATAAGGTCCAACTAATTCAATTGCTCCTCTATCAAGGATTTTATTAGTTGTATAACCAAAACCTAATAATTTATTTAAGATAAAATTGTTATAAATATTATCAAAGAAGTATTTTTGGTTAAAGAATCGATAAATTCCTCGACCTAAACTAGTACTAATAAATTGGTTAGGTAATGAATCGAAAATCCAATAAATAGCTAAAACTCCGAAAGTTCCTAATAGACTACCAATTAATGGTAAGAATTTCATAGACATAGGAAGTCCGAACTCTGTATCTACTAAGATAGAATGGTTAGGATGAATAAATAATGCATTATTATAGAAATCTGTACCCATTCCAACAAATAAATCTTTAGTTACATAACCAAAGAAAATACTAAATACAGCTAATACTACTAATGGAATAGCCATAATTAGTGGAGCTTCGTGGATATTTTGATAATTAATTTTTGATCCATTTGGATAACCTAAGAAAGTTAAATATAAAGATCGGATAGAATACATAGCTGTAAATACTGCAGCTACAGAAGCTAACCAATATACTAAATTACCTGAGAAACTGTAATGTCCATAAGCTAATTCAATAATTAAATCTTTAGAATAGAATCCAGTTAAGAATGGTAATGCCATTAAACTTAAAGATCCAATAACCATCATAGAGTATGTAAATGGTAATAATCTAGATAATCCACCAAATTTTCTTAAATCTTGTTCATCATTCATTGCATGAATAACAGAACCAGCAGATAAGAATAATAGGGCTTTAAACCATGCATGATTTACTAAATGGAATAATGCTACATTATATTGAGATAATCCACAAATTAGGAATAAAAGACCTAATTGAGAACAAGTTGAATAAGCAATTACTCGTTTTAAATCATTTTGTAATAATCCAGTAGTTGCTGCAAAGAATGCAGTTAATGCACCTACCCATGTAATTAAAATTAAAGCGGTTGATCCAAATTCTAAAATAGGAGAAGATCGTAGAAGTAAATAAACTCCCGCAGTTACCATAGTAGCTGCATGAATTAATGCTGAAACTGGTGTAGGCAAAAATATGTTGATACCCTCTCATAAGAGGATATACTCAGTAATTCTCATTACTGTTCGGACTATATCTTCATTAAGATTTTTTATTGATTTTATTCATTAAATCAATAACTCTAATTAAACCATCTTTATAAAGATGATCTTTGTTAATAACTAATTTATACACTTTAAGCCAATTAAAGTAATCAATATACTTTTTAGTCTTTAAAGTGTAATTATTAAAATAATTAATTACTTTACGTAATTTAGGTAAATTAACAGTCATATTATAACCATCATAACTTTTTAGATAAGTTACTTTACCGTCAAATAGTGCTGCAATCTTAGTCATAAGCTCAAGTTCATTCTTTTGTGATAAAATGTATTGTACTTGAACTTGGTTATATGATTCTGATTGTTTAATAACACTTACCGTAAAACATCCTTCTGAATCAGATAATCCAGATAACCAAGCATTATCTAAAGTTGGATTATTATCATTTTGGATTAATTTAATATCTGTTTTATAGACCTTATTAAAAGCCTCCAACCATAGTTTGAATTGATTATTTTTTCTCTCTGTTAATAAGTTACCATTGAAAATATGAATTAGTTTTAAAATACCTTTTTGGTCTCTTACTCTAAAATGATGAGTTTTATTGTTCTTATCTTGTACTCGTACAGAACCAAATCCTAATTCTTTTTTAATATAGAATAAAATTTGTGCATCAATACTAGATTGAGTTACTTTAAATTCTAAGTAACCTGTTTTATTAACAATAAATGAACCATCACCTTCAGTAAAACCAATAAACCAGTATTTAAAATCAGAGTTAAACTTTAATGAATTAGAATCGTTATTTCTTAATGTTTCACATGTAGTCTCTGAGGAGCCCACAATATTGTGGTTTCCTGCGGATTGTCTTACCATTTGGATTTTTCCGAGCAAGAATAATACTTGAATGGACCAAATAGTTTTAAGGTGTTCCCGCATATAGTGAAATTTAAGGAGAGCCCTGAACAAACCCTCCATAATAAACCAAAATCATTGTAGTTTCCTGCTGATTGTCCAATCTTGTAAATTGTCACCATTTAGCCCCGGGCGCATCGCGCCCGGGGTAAAATACCCAGAGGGATTTAGGTATTACAAGCTCTAAGGATGTTCCAGCATATAGTGAAATTTAAGGAGAGCCCAATACCTTAATTTTTATTATAAACCTAGCCCCGGGGGGCTCAGCCACTCGGGGTCAGGCCCCCTCGGGCCTAGTTTAGATTCCATTTCAGGAATCATATAAGGTTTTACAATCGATCTTAAAAGCCCCGGGTCGGGCTCGCTCCCCTGACCTGGGGCCAGGGGCGGCTCGCCGCCCCGGGATTTACATTATCTTTTTTAGAACTAAATCTAATACGCCAGCAAATTTGTTTATTATCTTTAGTTCGTTTTAATTTAGTACTTAATAATCCAAAATTTAAATCTAATACTGAAATTAAGAATTCTACTTCTTTTCAGTAAAATTATCAGTACATAAATTAACTGTTCTGTCTGTAGTATTCCAATAACCATTACCTATAATCCAATGAGCTAAACCAATTGGTTTAAGCATTTCATTAATATTAATAGGTACAATTTTAGTATATTGACTTTTACCCGATTGTTTATTAATATACCAAATATTATGTAAATGAGTTAAAGCTAGAAGAGATTTAGTACCAAATCAATACTGTTGAACAGGTTTACCTGTTTTATCCGGATTAGGATAAAAAATTAGTTTTGTATCAGTACATAAATCTTTATAAATATTATATCGTAAATGTAATAAATAAGGATAATTATTGATTCCCATTGTTATTATAAATCTAGCTTTATTTCCTCGTTTTCCTGGAAATGTAATAGAACCATCTCCTAATAATTCTCCAATCATAGGATCTAAGAATTGAGATGGAACAATTTTATCATTTTACAAAATGGTAAAATTGAACATGCAAGAATAGAACAATCGATTGATTCTAAATAATAAAAATTTAATAAAATTAGTAATACTACTAATTTAAACGCGTGTCTTTTTGTTAAAGAACCCTCCATCGCGTCAGGTAACCAAGTATGAAGACCAATTTGAGCAGATTTACCCATAGCTGCAATTAATAGACAAATTGAGATAATTGTAATTAATTCTTCGTTAATAAATGGAGCCAGTGAGAATACTGTTGAAAAATCAAGATTACCGAAAGTCCAGAAAATAGCCCAAAGACCAATACTGAACCCCCAATCTCCTACTCTATTCATAACTAAAGCTTTAATAGCTGCTTTATTAGCTTGTAATCTTGTAAACCAGAAGTTAATTAATAGGTAAGATGAAATACCTACTCCTTCCCAACCAATAAACATTACTAAATAGTTATCACCTGTTACTAACATTAACATGAAGAATGTGAACATAGATAGATATGCAAAGAATCTCTGATTATGAGGATCTTCACTCATATAATTTGTAGAATAAATATGTACTAAAGCCGATACAATAAGTACAGGTAGTAACATAGATACAGTTAAACTATCGTAAATAAATCCCCAAGATACTAGTAAGAACTCAGAATCAATCCAGCTCATTAATTTAATAGAAACTGGTGATTGACATAATCCTACTTCATAAAAAGCAACTAAAGCAAATAAAGCTGTTAAAACTAGAGAACTACAAGTAATTAAATGACTACCTGTTTTACCAACTTTTCTCCCTAAAAATCCAGCTACTGTAGCTGATAATAGAGGTAGTGTAATAATAGCTAAATACATTATGCTTTAATAGCGATGCTACCTCTTAATCTATAATATGCAACTAGAATTCCTAGTCCAATAGCTGATTCTGCTCCTGCGATCGCAATAATATAAATACCATAAGTTTGACCTAGAATATCATCAAAACTAAATGAACTTAAGATAATTAATAGCGTTACAGCTAATAGCATAATTTCGATGGAGATTAGCATTAGAATAATATTTTTTCGGTTAAGAATAAATCCTAGAATTCCAATAAGAAATAATACCATCGATAAATTCATTATGTTTATTTGTAGTTAACTTTATAAATGTAATACTATAATCGAGGTCAACTTAGTTGACCTTGATTCTTACAAGCTTGGAAACCGATAAGATTTAACCTTTAATTCGCTTTTTTCAGGGGTTGGCCCTGGGACAGCGGGTGCCGTCAGTTGCGATTAAGCCTATAAGTTTCATTATAACAACTCGAAAATCGAGGTTTGAAAAAAGTTTAATTTCGTCTTGAAGGTACAAGGCACCTTCAAGGATTCAGGGGGTAGCCCTCCTGTGTATTTTAAATATAAATTTAAAATAACTCTATACTTTTACATAAAATTTAAAATATAATTGTATATATATATACTGGAATTAAATATTTGTCCCAAAAGTATATCAGGGAGTAGTATCATAAGGTGTGAGATCCCTAAAGTTTCACCCGCAATATTATATAACAAATGTCTTACAAAACTATCTTAGAATTCGCAACAATTCACAATTGTAGTAATGTTTATAGTGCTTGCTTATTATTTATTCCTGGCATTAAAAACGTTATGTCCAATCTATATGTTCTTTTAGTATTTAATTACAACGATAGATCACTTTCTTATCTTGTATTATATCATCGACCCCGAGGTGCCGATGTTATCAAACTTTTAGATAACTTAGAAGATAAATCATCAAGTTTATTAATTTTTATTGATAAACATCCATTTACTATCGGTAAAGTTAATACTTATGTTAAAAATAATTTTATGGTTTCAAAAAAATTTAAAACCAGAGAAGAGTTAATTGGTGTATATGAAGCATACAATTACTTAAAACATGTTTTAAGCAAAGTTATACTAAATACAATTAACAATAATATTCTAATTAGCAGCAAAAAAAGTGCACCACACTTTATTGAATCTACCGTGGTGGATTTCTACATTGCGGCTTGGAATAAAAAACGTGTAGATCTTATCTCTCCTTGTATGAAGGACTATCAACTAACCCCCAATAAACCTGTAAGTAAAGATCTATACACGTTTGAAGTAGAAATCAAAGAGAAATCTGATTTCGAAATTAAATTACACTTATACCCTCAAGAGAGATGTAATGTTGATGTTAAATTATTAAAATCTGTTTATGATGTTATCATCACAAACAAGGATATCACGGAATTCTCTTATCCTAAAGCATTACTAATCAGTGTATTAAGTGAGGATGGTAATTGGTTTACCTTAGCAAAAAGTCAATTGTTAGGAAGTAAAACTAGTTTAGAATCATTCTTATATTATTACAAAGAAAGTTTGTTTAATCTAAAGAATAGAGCATATCCTTTAGACAATTTAGATTTTTTAGCTTTAAGAGTAATTAAACTTAAAGATGGTTCAAATTTTAAATCATCAAAATTATTTGTTAAGCCTTCTCAATTAGCTAGCAAAGGTATTAGAAAGTTTTCTAGTATTTCAAGCGTTTATAATGTCTTGAATAGTAGAAATATTTCTACTATTTCTAGATTAGTACCAAAAGTTTCATTTAATGCTAAATTAGGAGTAGTTGATATTGAAACAATTGTAGTTAATAATATTCATGTTCCCTATGCAATTGGTTATAAATTATATAATCAAAAGGCTGTAACATACTATATTACAGATTACGGTAAAAGCATTAAACCGTCATCCATTAAAATAATTAATGCCTTCTTAGATGATTTTTTAGTTAATGCCAAAGGATATACAATTTACTGTCATAATCTAGGATCTTTTGATGGGTACATTCTATTAAAAGAGTTAAACAGGGCTAATAAAAAACTTAATATTTTAATGGATAAACAACATAAATTTATTTCTATTGATATCCTAGAATCCAATATTAAATTTAGAGATTCTTTAAGAATTCTCCCAACTAGTCTAGACAGTTTATCAAAAATATTCGATGTAGAAATTAAAAAAGGAACATTAGATCATTCTAGAGTTAATAAAATACTGTTGTTTAGTAATAACTTTAAATTAGAGTTATTAGCTTATTTAGAAAAAGATTTAATCTCTTTAATGGATGTATTAATTAATGCAAGTAAACAACTTTTACAAGATTATAACATTGATTTTTCTAAATGTTTAAGTGCTTCAGCTATGGCTATGAAAATTTATAGAACTAAATTTATAAAATTAGAAATCCCTATTCTACCATCACACATCGATACTATTATTCGTGATTCTTATCGAGGCGGAGCTACAGAGGTTTATAAAACATCAGGTAATGGTTTATATTATTACGATATCAACTCATTGTATCCCTACGCTATGATAAACAAAATGCCGTATAAATTTATTTGTGTTGAGAATAAAGTGGATTTAAACAACTTTTTTGGGTTTGTTGTAGCTGATGTTTACGCTCCTTTATCAGTATTTAATCCATTTTTACCATTTAAAGATGTTAAAACAGGTAATATTCAATACCCGCATGGTCAATTTAGAGGTATTTTCTTTAGTGAAGAGTTAAAATTAGCACAATCCAAAGGATATAAAATCACACCAACTTTAGGTTATAGATTCTCTAAAGAATATTTGTTTAGAGATTACGTTACACATTTTTATGATAAAAAAACCATAGCATCTGGTGGAGCTAGATTTTTATATAAACTAATGTTAAATTCAATTTATGGTTACTTGGGTAGAAATACGGAAACATTAAAAACAGAAATTCTAGATAGAACCGAAGTAGTTAATGTTTATTCCAACTATTTCATTTACAATCACATCTCGTTAGAAAACAATAAAGTACTTATTGTTAGAGATCTACAACCAAGTAGAGAGTTACAATCAGCTTTATCTATTGAAAACTTAAAGTTTAACACTGAAAACATTAAAAAATACAATAATATCGCTATTGCTTCGGCGATTACTAGTTATGCTAGAATCGCAATGGTTCCGGTTAAAACAGATGTGAATAATCCACCTCTTTACACCGACACAGATTCAATCTTTTTAAGTAAACCATTACCTAATCATTTAATTGGAGATGGTTTAGGTCAATTTAAAGACGAGTTAAACGGATCAACAATTTCTGAGGGGTTATTCCTTGCTCCAAAAATGTATGGATACAAGGTGAATAATACAGAGAAAGTAGTAATTGCAGGTGTAAAACCTAACAGTGTAACATACAAAGAGTTACAAATGATCAGTGATAATAAAACAATCATCAAAGAAAAATCCACAATCATTAAAGATTTAGGAACAATATCTATTATAAATAAAAAATCTAAAATAAATTTAACTTTATCTAAAGATAATATGGTAAAACAACCAGTATATGACAAAAATAAAAAACTAACCCATTTCAAACCTGTTTATTTAACTAAATTAAACCCTTTATTATAATTGTCCTGGGGAAGAATTGAACTTCCTCACTACGATTTTCAGTCGTACGCTCTACCATTTAAGCTACCGGGACTTTTAATAATAATTAATTATACTTAGAGATAACCTCTTTTGCCCCTGAATTTTAGGCAAAGTCCTGGCCTATTAATATAATATTAAGGACGTCTTCTTCAATAATTATAATTTAGGTATAGTAGGAATCGAACCCACATATGTTTTATTTCAAGTAAAATGCTTTACCAGTCAGCCATATACCTTATATATTAAGTCTGGGGTAAACCTAGTTCAAAGAGTCAAGGTCTATAGTTTTAAATTGGCCTTAAGTATACACCAGTTTTTAATTGTACCTTAAATATTTTTATAGTCTGAAGAGGGATCGAACCTCTAACTTATACGTTATCAACATATCACTCTACCGATTGAGTTACCAGACTGATTAAAGTTCAGAGAATAAACCTTCTTGTATAACTTAAGTAATGTTAAGTTATACCTGGTATGGTTATAATTTATATATTATAATTATTATTTATAATATAAACTATCTTTAATTTATTGATCTTAGATCGAACCCATCTAATTTTAGGCAATACTGTCGTCCTAATTATACCCGCTATTTTGCGACTGATATAAGTTTTATAACCAGGAGTAGTAGGATTCGAACCCACGACAAAGATTTTGGAGATCCCAATTATAACCAACTTAACTATACTCCTTAAAAACTATCTTATTTTATCTGGTACAAAACATCAGGTCTTTTTTAAAATTAATTCTTTACTTATATTTTAAATAAATTTATTGAGGTCGTAGGGATTTGAACCCTAATCATACCGATTAAAAGTCGGGAACTTTACCGATTAAGTTACAACCCCCTTAATCTATTACTTATAAATATTCAGATTAAGTATACTATTGTATTATTTAAAATTTAAAGTTACTTAATAACTAAGATAAAGTTGCTTAATAACTAAGATAAATTTGTTTTTATTTAAATAATCAGTAGACTACCAGGTTATTATATGTAAAGGTCTGACAAAATATAATTTAATTAAGAAGTTTGTTCTTTAGATTATAGCATAAAACTTATACACAAAAATAAATGTTATAAAATAAATACTTCACCTTTAACTATCATAGATTAATATCCATCTTTTATTAAACTCCTTTTAATATAATTAATTAATAAGTTAATATTTTAAAAGAGACTAATTAACATAATTGGTAATGTACCGGATTGCAAATCTGTTAAAAAGTGTTCGATTCACTTATTAGTCTATTTTTATTAGTTTATTTCCATAAGTCATTTGTTGGTCTATTATAAAATTATTTAAAAGTTTATCATGGTAAGATTATCTTAAAGTCAAGGTTTATTAAAAATCATATATCCACAAAGTAGATACAATGAATCTTGTAAAATAGCCTAAATATTTAATTATAAATTATTATATAAGTAATCAATAAATTTATTATATATAAAATTTTTCTAGTACCGGAGGGGACTTACCCGAGCGGGATGAGCCCGCCCGGGCTAGTTATTTACTTTTAAATGGTATCAATATTTTAATTTAAAGACATATGATATAGAGGCGAATACTGATTGGTCAGTGAGCGAGCTGTAAACTCGTGAGCCATTGGCTCTATGTAGGTTCGAATCCTACTCTCCTCAATATACTATAAATAACTGTTAAATAATAAGGAGAGCTCAACCTATGAGGTTGAACCCTTTTAAGAAGGTTATACTGTATATAATAGGAATTCCATCGTTAATTTAGGTGGTTATTTGTTTTATTAGATTAATGGGGATCATGGCGATTCTAGCATAACTAGTAATAGCTGATGAGATCGCAACGTTATTATATAATTTTGGGTTTTCAGCATTAAAAGCTGGTTTAATATTATACTTTCGTTGTAATTCTCTAGAAGGGATTAAATCTCTGGTGATTAAGAATGTATTAATATCTAAATCGATAATATTATATACATCATATTCTACTAGTAATTGTCGTAACTCTTTTTCATTTACGATCTCTGTTTTTTGCTGGGTAGACTTTCTACCTAAATACCTATAAATTGAATTTAACATCAATTTATATAAGAATTTGCTCCACCTACAGATGTTGTTTTTTTGTTATAGAAATGGTTAACATATTCACTAAAGAGCAATTATTAATAAAATTAAAAACCTACTAGAGGAGTCACTTCATAACCTCTGCAAATAGCTTCTTTTAATTCTTCACTAAAGTATGTACCTGTGAATCTACCATGAGGATATTGAATGTTACCAGTACTATCATCCTTGAAAGGTAAAAATGGATTAAATACATTTAAAGGAGCATAAATATCGGTTTTAATAAATCTAAAGAAATTAGTTAAATCAGCATTATTAACAACTCTTAGAAATTATAAGGTATTGGATTAAGCATAGCATATGGATATAACGAATTAATATCATAATAATACAAGAATTTACCAGAGCATTTGTATACTTCTGCAGCTCCACCTCTATAAGAGTCTCTTACGGAGTTATCAATGTGAGGTGGTAAAATGGAATAGGTAAGGTCATAAATTGAGTTCTGTAAATCTTCATTGCTATAGATGAAGTACTATAACATTTAGTAAAATCAATATGATATTCATCTAATAAATACTTGTTAGCTTGATTAAGTACATCAAGTAATGAAATTAAATCTTTATCTAAGTAATCTAACGCTTCACATTTAAAAGCTTCGGACAATAATAATTCTTTATTAACCTTACTGTGATCTAAATAGCTTTTCTTAATTTCAACATCGAATATTTTAGATAAACTATCTAAACTAGCTGGTAAAATTCTTAACAAATCCCGAAATTTAGTTTTAGTTTGTGTAATATCAATAGAGATAAACCGTCTATTCGCATCCATTAGAATATTAATATTCTTACACATTCTATATAAATCTTTCAATAGAAAGAATCCATCAAAAGAACCTAGGTTGTGACAGTAGATGTAATATCTTTTAGCATTAACTAGAAATATTCTAAAAATGATTTTATCATTTTTTTACTAGATGATTTTAAACTTTTACCAAAATCTGTGATATAATAAAGTTTACTTTCATTGTTTGCAAGTTTATACCCAATTGCATAAGTATAGTGTTTTTTACCGATTAATACAGTCTCAATATCTAAAACACCAATGTTTTTATTTAAAGATTTTTTATCTTTCAACTTATTAATAGTAAAATATTTTCTTGTACCTAAACTACTTTTTGTATTATTTGAAGTTAAATATTTATTTTTTTTTATAGAAAAATCAGGTTTAATAACAAGTAAAGCTAAATAATCAAAATTAGTAAGAAGGTATGCTCTATTTTTTAAATTAAGTAAACTATCTTCGTAGTAAGATAAAAAAGATTCTAATGTTAACTCACTTCTAAATAATTGACTTTTTGAAAGTGTGAACCAATTACCATCTACATCTATTACACTAATAAGTAATGCCTTAGGATAAGGAAAACCCATAATTTCTTTATTAGTTTTTATGATATTATAAACATATTTTAATAATTTAATATCTACATTACAAATTTCTTGAGGATATAAATGTAATCTAATATCAAATTCTGAAACCTGTTTAATATCTACTTCAAAATTATATACAGTATTGTTAACCGTTTTATTTTCATTACTCCCGGCACAACCATCTACTAAATTTTTAATTATAGAAACATTTTTAGTATTCCATAAATGGATGTATAAGTCAACTCTTTCTAATGGAAAGCAATAATCAGGTGAATTAAGATTAATTTTATTCTTATCATATGAATTTTTAAAATAAGTCATATCTTTATTTAATACTTGTAGTAAGAATTTATAAGCATCATAAACTCCCTTCTCCACCCACACTAAAACCTTTAAATAGTAAAATTAGAAATCCTTTTAAACTAAACACATGAAAACCTTTAAACCAAACACATAAGATTAAAAAATTTAACTAAACACCTTGCTCTCATAAGAAAATTATTTTTAATAATATAAAACAACTCATTATTAAATTCTACTTCGCCCGAGGGTGTTAATAAAAAATATAATAAAAAATAAAAAAAAAAACAAGATAAACCCTCATCAACTTACCCCCTTTATCCCTTGGGCTTAGGGCTTGCCCTAAGCCCAAGGGGCTAGGAGGGGCCGCCTCCGGCGGCCCTCTCCCTGAATATAAATGATCGGGATCATTTATATTCTAGTTCTTATAATTTACTCTTAAAATATATAGTTTATTAAGATGTCTAGTAACTAATCCTCTAGAAACTTTTAATCCTTCGGCTGCCTTAATTTTAGAAGAAAAGGTAGTTAAATTTTTCTTAAATTATTTTTATCGTATCTCTATAAAAATTGCATTAAAAATTTTAAGATTATAAGTCTAATTTAACAAAAAAAGATCCTAAAAATATAAGAAAATAAATATCTGATGTATTAAATTGTGAAGAAAATTTATTAATTAAAGATTGTTTAAAAACTTTAGCTTCTAAATAAGTTAAGTGAGATAAATTTATAATTTCACCTGCTGTTAAAGCATATTTGAGATGTTAAATTTTAAACTTTGTTAAATAGTTAGTAGTTTCATAATTGAGTCATATATAAAATTAGTTCAAGTATTATCAGATGTAAATTTATGAAAATTTGTAGATACATGTCTTACCTCATTTAAGTATATTTGTATTCGATCTTGAAAATTCATAGCAGATTTAATATATTGATAACCTGTAGGGCTATGAGTAAATAAATAAACTCTAGCTGATTTATTAATATTAAGTTTAAATAAGTTTAAATCTATGTTAAAAGTTAAGTTATTGTCTGATTTTAACTCACCATCAGAACGGATAAACCAGTAAAAATTACTGGTTTATTAGTAATTTCTGAGATAAAACTTTTAACTAATTTGTAAGTCTAAATACATAATTTCCGCTAAATACATTGTTTTCTTAATGTATTTTATTGATATTAGTCTAGTGTACAAATTAGTATAAATGTCAATATTTTAAAAACGTAAAAGTTTAAATTAATTATTATATTTAATGTTGTTCATGCTGTTAATAATTTATAGAGTCAAGTCGTTAGTTTATCTCCTGCGTCTATTTAATAATGTGGGTTTAAGGTTTAAGAGTAACACAGTTTTTCTTTAAAGTCAAGACAGAATATTTCGTAATTATTAACTATCTTTTCTTGTTAAGTGTAAGATATCATTAGTGGGATAAAGATAATTAATATTAAAATTAATAATAACAATGACTATATAAGTAACGAAATATTTATAATAATTTAAGTTATCAAATTCATTGTTCCCGCCTGAAAGGCGGGAACAATGAATAAAATATAAGACAAGACTTATACACCCTAGAGTTGTAAGATAGATCCTAGATGTTGTTAAATAATTTGCTTGATAAATTTAGTCTGTCTATTCCTCGACTAGCCACCGTGGGGTCGTCTTTTGGATAATTATTATTCGTAATTATAAATTAAAATATTTGGGGTTTTAATCCTTCTTTTCTTATATATAAATTTAATTTTTAAGCCATAAGTAAAATTTATTTTCAGGTGGACGAGTTGCTCTTGGTCAGGTCAGAACGATCCCATCCTCAGCCCTGGAGCCTAGTTAATATAAGACTAATTCAATAATTAAATACTAAATATTTTGCGGGTTGGTGTAATGGCAGCATACTAGACTCATGATCTAGACGTGGTAGTTCAAATCTATCATCCGCACTATAATTAATTTAAAGATCTGCCGGGCCATAGGCCCCGGCAGATCCAATATCTATGGGCCCGATCTTATAATCAGATCAAAGAAAATTTATTTATTATGCTGATATCTTTATATAGATCTTAGGAGTTATAGTAGTTAACCAATAAAGTTTGGAGGAAAGTCCGGGGCTTAATATTTTATAAATCATAATGTAAAACATCTAATGAGAATTAGGGCAATATAAAGAAATATGTTAATAAAAAACAGAATTCTGCTTTTATTGACAGAATAATTTAACCTATGAGAAGCCAAGACTTTTAGTCTTAAGCCAAAGGCATTGCTTTAGCTTTTATTTAATATTATAATATTAAATACAGATACATTAACTTAATAACAAAATCCGGCTTATTTATCTCTAAGATTTATATATTTATGTAAAATTAAGTTTTATAAATGATATAATAATAACCCAAAGGGTTATTATTATAATAAAATTTGGGCTTTAAATTCTAAGGTTTTGACCATATCAAAAGTTGGCGATTTATTAATTAATTAACAATTTCAAAGAAAATTCTGCTTCTCTAAATCTTAAGGTCTTAAATAACCCGTCTGATTTTATTAAATATTAATATTTTGTATACAAATTCTATAGTTAAATAATAATAAAAGAAACAAATATAATATGGCCGGGATAATTTAATGGTAAAATATTTATCTCATACATAAAGCTTGGAAGTTCAAATCTCCCTCCCGGTAATATTATTTTTCACCTAGGTGAATACTTAAGGTTAGTCTATGATTTAAGGTAAGTTCTATATATTAACATTATAAAATTATACTGTTATGTATATGTAAAGTGAATATATAATACTAAATATATTTAAATAATCCAAAAAATTATTGCCGGCTATGCCAACGCCAGACCTTTTGCTTACTTGGAGAAATTGGTAAACTCTCCGAATTTAAACTTCGGTGCCGAGAGGCTTGTGGGTTCGAGTCCCACAGTAAGTATATAATTAATATAAGATAAACGTTTCTATGAAAACCAGCTTTTACATGAAACCCCTTATTATAAATTATAAGCGTCTCAGATATCTTTATATAAGGTCAGGTTAACTTGATCTAATTTGAAGAGATTAATGATTTTATAGGCCTGTAATAAAGACTATAAGGTTAGTTAAAAATATATATAAATAATAACTGTTTTATACCTTTATAAATAGATAAGATAAAAAGACGAACCTTTGCTCCGAGGCATTGTAAGTAATAATAAAAAAAAGGATTATAACAACTTCTAATATGGTTAGATGGCTGTTTTCTACAAATGCTAAAGATATTGGTACTTTATATATCATCTTCTCTATTTTTGCGGGTATGATTGGTACTGCTTTTTCTATGTTAATTAGACTAGAATTAGCAGGACCTGGAATTCAATATCTACAAGGTGATCATCAATTATATAATGTAATTGTTACTGCTCACGCATTTGTAATGATTTTCTTCTTAGTAATGCCTGCAATGATTGGTGGATTCGGTAGAAACCTTATTTCAATTAGATTAACTTTACAGTTAATTACAAACACTTTCATGTCACATGTTCAAACTAAATATTATTCAACAATTCTTTCATCTCAAGATGGTTCGTCAGATAAACTATCTACGGATGGTCAATTAGGCTATTACTTAGCCGGATTAATCGAAGGTGATGGTTCTATTATTGTACCTACTAAAGATAAAACTCCAAGTGGTAAAAATACACATCCTGTAATTAGAATTGTATTTACATTAGCTGATTTACCTTTGGCTAAAAAATTACAACAAGTATTAGGTTGTGGTTTTATCCAAAACCCCCAAAGAAGGTAATTACTATCTATTCGAAGTTCAAAACATCGAAGGATTATTAAAATTAGCTAACTTAATTAATGGAAAAATGAGAACTCCGAAAATCGAGGCTCTTAATCGACTTATTAATTGGTTAAATAATAAAAATAATAGTTCAATTGTATGTTTAGGATTAGATACAAGTAATCTTAATAGCAATAGTTGGTTTGCTGGGTTTAGTGATGCTGATTCTTATTTCCAAGTTAGTTTAACTCATGATAAAGAATTAGATACGATTAAAAAGATTAAATCTTATTATCGATTAGAAATTCAACAAAATTATCACTGAGAAACTAGTCTGTACAAAGATATTATTGAATCAATCGCTAAATTCTTACAAACTAAAGTATTATCTAGAAAAAGAATTATTAATAATAAAGAACATGTTAGTTACATGGTTATTACTTCAAGTATTTCAACTAATTTATTAGTTGATAACTATTTTAAACAATTTCCTATGTTTTCTGCAAAACAATTGGATTATTTAGAGTGGTCAAAAGTATTACACTTAAGAATTAGTAAACAACATTTACTTAAGAGTGGTGCTTTAATGTGTCTTGAAGCTAAAAATAACATGAATACTAATAGAACTACATGAAATTGGGATCATTTAGATAAATTCCCAACATCTTAATTACCAACAGATAAAATCTGTATGGCTCATGATCTAAAATTGAAATTAAAAGTTGCCGTCGTCATAAGTAATTATGACGATAATAACTTCGCTATATGCTGGAAACCCCTAAAGACTTAAAAACCTAGTTCTTCAACTTCTTAAGAACAGGTGAAATTTTTAATCTCTCTATCAATTTAATAACTGACGAGAGAGAGATCACAAGGTTAGCTTGTGGTTGTATATACAATGGGCGATCAGCAGGAAACCAACGGAATATAATATTTTATTCTTAGTAGGATCCTCAGAGACTACACGCGATGCCCCAGAGGTCTATAGATCTTTGGGTGAAGATATAGTCCGGTCCATGATGAAAGTCATGGAGTTACTGAACTGGTTTGTTCCTTTAATGATTGGAGCTCCAGATATGGCTTTCCCTCGATTAAATAATATTTCATTCTGGTTATTACCACCTTCTTTAATTCTTTTAGTAGCTAGTGCTTTCGTAGAAAACGGAGCTGGTACTGGATGGACTGTTGAAAATGGTAAGCAGTCGCCGATTAGTAATAATCGGGCAATAAAACATCACTCGATGCGGGAAACTCCTCAATTCGGAAAGAACTACTCATCAATTATTAACCCTTTGGGGTTTAATAGATTGGCAGTAAAAATGTTCTTGACACGGGGACAATCCGCCTGGGATAAAGTCGAATATTCGACTTTATCCCATCAGAGACTAAATGTGATGCAACCTAAGAATACAGAATTTCAACAATGGCTTGTCGGTATGACTGATGGAGATGGATCTTTTTCTGTCTTACGTCAAAACGACAAGTGAACTTTAACGTTCAAAATCTCTCAAAATACTTATAACTTACGAGCTTTGTATTATATTAAACAACAATTAGGAGTAGGTTCAGTAAGTGTTGAATCTAATAGAGACATGGGTAGTTTTAGAATCAGAGATCGAAAACAATTGGCGAATATTATTTTCCCTATTTTTGATCAATATCCTCTATTAACAACTAAATATTTCAATTATGCTAAATTTAAATCAGCATATGCTATTCTTGAAGATAAAAAATTAACTAAATCTCAAAGAAATGCACAGATTGAAACTCTATTATTAACTAAACCTGATGAATCTTATATTTCTCCAGCTTGGAATAAAATTACTTTACCTATTGCTGACGCAAATAAGGCAGGTAAGGTTATTTCTAAGTCATGGTTAATTGGATTTGTAGAAGCCTCCCCCGCCACGTTTTACGTGGCGGAGGAGGTAAAGGGGCGGGTATACAGCCCCTTGGCTGAAGGTAGTTTCCATTGTGCCCCGAGCGCTAAGCGCTCGGATTACAATGCCGGGGGGCCGAAGGCCCCCCGGGATTTGGTAGCTAAAGATGCCAATAGAATCGTACATGGGTTTGGTATTACTCAAAAATTAGATAGAGTCCCGGGGGTCCGGATAGGACACCCGGCACCCCCGGTAGTATTAGAAGGTATTAGACATATTCTTCACATTTCCACTAAAGTTGTATACAAAGAAAAATATAATCATTATATGATTGATACTACTAATTCTAGAGCAATTGACAATGTATCAAAATATTTCTTCAATACTATGAAAGGTATGAAGGGTGTTGAATACAGAATTTGGTCTAGATCGTTTAATAAACACAAAGGAGACTATTCTCAACTTGTAAAGATTCAAAAATTATTACGAGAATTAAGAACAGTTAGAGCAGATAATACATTGTGGACTTCTAAGTCTTAGGTTGAAGGTATAGTCCGAACAATAGCGAGAGCTATTGAGTATAACGATAGAACCCAATATCCATTGGATACAAGGGTTTGAGGTTATCAACATTAATGTTACCCTCCATTATCAGGTATTGCTTCTCACTCTGGTGGATCTGTAGATTTAGCGATCTTTAGTCTTCACTTATCAGGTATTTCTTCTATGTTAGGTGCAATGAACTTCTGCCTTTTAGGCGGACGCTACGGACCATCTATTATTAAGATGCTTATGGGGTTAACCCCTAAATTACAACTATATATTTATAATTATTTAGTTAGATTTAGCTCGTCAAATTATTATACTAAATCTAACAGCTCTATTACTGGCGAAAATGATTTACCTTCAGAAAACTCGGAAAAGCCTAATAAAAACAAAGATGGTTGGTTAGCTTCTCTGAGTAAGGAGATGAAGGAAAAATTCGAATTAGCAAGAGAATTTATGCGAACAAATAAAAAAGCTAATACTGATATTATCAATAAACTTCTAGATTCTAATATTTCTGAGACAGATTTACATAATCTGCTTAATGGACCTAAAATTTTATTTACTGATCTTAGTGATAGAAAATCTTTAACAAAAATGATCACTAAAACAGGTAAAGATTTTGGTTCTTTATCAGGAGTTTATATTTGAACACATGTCCCTTCTAATAAGAAATATGTAGGATCTGCAATTCATCTTCCGACACGATTACGAAGTTATTTTTTAAAAACAATTAATATCGGTAAATTCCTTCCTATTCTAAATAACTACCCTATTTCAGAGTTCAATTTAGAAGTAAGATTGACTCCTTATTCTAGTAATTTTAGAAATGAAATGGTACTTAAACAATACTTTCTTCTTGATAAAACTTTTAACATGAATACGATTCGAGTTTCAAATAATCCTAGTGGTTCTAATGCGAAATCTTTATTCATGTATAATAGAGATCTTTCTATTTTATACTATAGCAGTACGAAACAAATTGATTTTATTAGAGAATTAGGTATTCATCATTCAACATTTACTAAACATCTAAATAATGGAACTTTTTATTTAGGTAAATATGTGTTTACAAAAAAGTTTGTCGAAACAGCACAAAAAGTAGATCTAAATATGTTTGATCTACTAAATATGCTAGAAAAAGATCGAATAAAATTCAATGTTAATAAGCCGGTTAACAGTTTAAGTACTTCAGTCATTTTAATTGATGCTTCTACTCAAGAAAAACATTTTTTCTTAAGTTTAGGAAGTGCTCTTAAATTTCTTAAGTACAAAGGCTGTCGAGCTGACCAACGAACTTTAGTAAAACGACTAGACACTAATATTTTATATTATGGTTATAATTGTAAAAAAGCACCTCTTAAATAGTGATCCGTAAAATGAGGTTCATATAAAATTTTTCACTATATGCTGGAAAATCTTAAAGCTTTAAGTACCTCAATGGTAACAATCTTAAAGATATTACAATAGACAATCAGCAGGAAACCAACATAATTCTATTATTTTTAGTAGGATCCTCAGAGACTACACGTGAAACACCGTATTTTTATTAAGAATACGCTGAAGATATAGTCCGCCCCACTTCGAAAGATGTGGGATATATTTATAATATTATTATTATATTTAAGCGTCATTACAACAATTATTAATATGAGAGCTCCTGGAATGTCATTCCATAAAATGCCTCTATTTGTATGGGCTGTATTAATTACAGCAGTTCTATTACTTCTATCTTTACCTGTATTAGCCGGTAAACTAATTCTGCCGGCTTTAAATTCGGCTATTTGCTGGAAACTGTTTGATAATTATACATTATGTCAAACACAATCAGCAGGAAACCCATTAGATTTGAATTTTTTGGGGATCCTCAGAGACTATGCGCCGGAATTAATCTGTTGTTCAATTTTACCTGTATCCCAATTAAAAACTAACAAAGTCAATAAAGACGCAAGATTCTTTGATGAATCTAATTTAAACTTAACCAAATACAATCTTCTTAATTCAAGTTTTAATTCTTATCTTACGGGGCTAATCGAAGGTGATGGTACAATTATTGTACCTAAAACTGAGAGATCTCCCAAAGGAAAAATTAATTATCCTTCAGTACAAATTGTTTTCCATTTGAAAGATTTACCATTGGCCTTAATTATCCAAAAACAATTAAAAAATGGATCTCTTTCTAGAAAAAAAGGAGTAAATGCTTATATCTTAATTATTAATAATTATGAAGGATTATTATTAGTCGCTACGTTACTTAATGGTAATATGCGAACTCCTAAAATTAAAGCATTACATAATCTAATTGATTGGCTAAATTTTAAGTTTGATAATCTTAATATGATTAATAAACTTCTAGACACTAGTCCTTTGGATTCTAATGCTTGGTTATCAGGATTTATTGAAGCAGATGGACATTTTTCTGTAAGAACTACTACTACTTCTAAATACCCTAGGGTAGAATGTAGATTTGAGTTGACTCAAAGTCAAAAAGATCATAAATTAGAAAGTAAATTACTATTTATGAATAATTTGGCAGAATTCTTACTTACCTCTGTTAAGTCTATTAGAGAGGATAAACCTAAACCTGAATATAAAGTACGAACTACCAGCTTAAAGGGAAATTTAGTATTAGAAAACTATCTTAATCGATTTCCCTTATTTGGTAGTAAATATTTAGACTATAAAGATTGGGTTAAAATTTTAGACTACTTTAAACAAAGTCAATTTAATCACAAGCTTAATATTGATAAAATCATTGAGATTAAGTCTTGTATGAACGACAAAAGAACTGTTTTTATTTGGGATCATTTAAACAAATTTTACAACTTAGATTAATAAGATATAGTCCCAACATATACGCGAGTATATGAGTATTTACCTTAACAATTACATTTGTTTTGAGGCCAGATTATTATTAGTTTGAGCCATGGGTCCTATGACCAGTAAATCAAGAAAAATTATATTAATTTTCTTAATTAGAAGGTTTGGAATTAATCTCCAGACAGATCTAATTAAAATAATTTTTATTAGAGAATTTTAATTTCTAATTCTGAAATTCTTAGCTTATTTTCTAATTTTAATTATTTTTTATTTAAACCTTCTTCTATGGGATTAATTTTTATGTAATGTATAGATTTAAAGCTAAAACACAAGTTAGTACATTAGAATATATTTTAACATTAACGCTAATTTATCAATTAGGTTTATTGGCAGAAATGTTAATTAATATTAATATGTATCAAGATTATTTATTATATGACTCTGATTTAATTTTAAATATGGCTGATAACAACCAAGCCAATTATCAGAATACTGGTCAGAATACTAACCAGAATTCACATAATAAAATTTTCCCTAATATGGGGCTAAATGACAATATCCCTCGACATCATGACAATCCCGATCTTAGCAGAATGATCAGATATATTTCTGGTAATGCTGCTGCTCTTATGGCTGGATCTCCAAGAAATAAAGCTGTAGGAATTTTGTCTCAAATAGTTTTAACCTTATTGCTGACGTTATTAGCAATGAGGAAAAAGCTAATAACTGGATTGACCAATATAATCATTATATGAAATATGGTCGAATGCGAGGGGGAGAAAAAGGAGATGGACCTTTTGAGCGGAGTTTTAACCTTTTTAATGTAAATACCGGAAGACCTGACGATAATAATTCGTCAGGAGGTTCAGGTATTTCTTCATTGGTAGACTCTTCAAATACTTCAGATTCTAATTTCATTAGAAATCTTTTATCTCCTGTTGATCATTCAATTCCACTTGATACTTTAATTAATCAACATTTTATTATTGTCTTAGCTTTATTCTTTATGGTCTTGGCTTTAATTATTATTACTCTTTATTTTTATTTAATTATTATCTTTAATAAAGACTATCTATTAAACAACGTAAAAAATAAATACATTTTAATGTATGTAAAATACGTACTATTTAGAACTAGAGTAGATATTATGTTTGTCAGTATCTTAAGCTTAAGTATGCTAATTTTTTTTGCATACTGTTTACATTACCTAATTACACATCCTATTATTTTAGGTTAAATTTAATATAATCCAAAAGGGAATTACTATGTTATTAACAGATCGAAACTTTAATACTTCATTCTACGAGCCAGCAGGTGGAGGAGATCCATTACTATACCAACACTTATTCTTAACACCATTTATTACTTCTAGTGTTTTTACTAATAAAAAACAATTTAATACTTTAGTTTCAGATGTAGAAAATACAAATGAAACATTTGATTTTACTTTATTTACTGAAAAATATAATAAATATTTTAATTACTCAAGAACATTACCAAAAAATGAATTTCTTACTTGGTTAATTGGATTCTCTGAAGGAGATGGTTCATTTGTTATTAATAATAGAAATGAATTATCATTTATTATTACTCAATCCACAGAAGATGAAAATATTCTTAAATATATTCAAGATCAATTAGGATTTGGAAGAGTAATTAAACAAGGTAAACGAACTTCAAGATATATTGTTCAAGATAAAAAAGGATTAGAATTAATTAATTCTTTATTTAATGGTAATATTGTTCTTCCAAGTAAACAACAGAGTTTTAAAGAATTTATTAAATTATATAATGACAAAGCTGTCAAAGGTAAAATTTTATTAGATCCTATTAAACCTATTAAATCTAGTATTTTACCTAGTTTATCAAATAGTTGGTTAACTGGGTTTACTGATTCAGAAGGTTGTTTTACTGTATCTTTTTTATCTAATTCAAATGCTTTTAGATTAAGATATTTAGTGACTCAAAAAGGAGATAGTAATGTACCTATTTTAAGTCATTTAATCTTATTATTTCAAACAGGAACTATTGAAGCTCATTCAAAAAAATCAACTTATTCGTATATTGTTAGTGGTGCAAAAAATTGCTATAATGTATATGATTATTTTGATAATTATCCTCTTAAAACTAAAAAATTAACAAGTTATATTTTTTGGAAAGAAATTCATAAACATATTATGAATAAAGATCATCTTGTTCCTGAATTAAGAATTAAATTAATTAATATGGCATCTAAAGTAAATAATACAAGACGAAAAAGTAAATAAATTAAACAATAAAGTAAGTAATAATAAAATAACAGGAATAAAGAGTATGGTTTGACGCAAGTCATGAAGTTGTTAAAGCAAGTGTCTCTGATTATACGGTTGGTATTCCGTATTAATTGTTAAAGAGTAATACCAAATTAAAGACTTGAAACAACAAATATTATTATGAATAATATATCATAACTCTAGTCCTGATTAATACTATATAATAATAACTCTTAGAAGAAAATTATATATAATCAGTCAGTCCTTACCGGGATTGAAAACAAATTATAAAAATAATTTGTTTGGCGACACTAATGAAAACGGTCAAAACTTCCTAAAGTCAGACCGTCGGTTATCTAAGTAATCGCTACAGACTGGGTCATTAGTGGGTACCTGAAATGGTGCTTAATGTACAGTCGGTTCCTTCCCAAATAATTATTTGGCACAAGGTCATCAATGAAACTAAAGTTAAACTCAAAAGAGGGGACACTGAGGTAGAGATGATACATGTATCTTAAATAAGGTGAAAAATTTTAAGATATGAAGGAATGGGTTCTTCGGTCAACTTCGGCCCGATTCATTTAATATGAATACGAACTACGCTATAAGCTGGGAATGTCTGTTACCAATCATGATTACTTCGAACATAAGAGGTTTATTTAATAAATCCCGATCAAGTCAAAATATTGTGATTGAGACACAATCAGCAGGTAACCAACGACACGAAAGTAGTCTAGTAGGAACCTCAGAGACTACACGCGTAGCACCTTATTCAAAATCATTTTGTGAATGGCTTGCCGGATTAATTGATGGAGATGGTAGTCTTCAAGTAAGTAAAAAAGGATATACTTCTTTAGAAATTACTATGGGACTAGAAGATCTACGTTGTTTACGTTATATCCAAGATAAACTTGGAGGTAGTATTAAAATGCGATCAGGTGCTAAAGCTTATCGTTATAGACTACATAACAAACAAGGTATGATTAATCTTATCAATTGTATTAACGGCTATATTCGACACACTTCACGTCTTCAACAATTACATCGAGTTTGTCAACAACTTGAAATCTCTGTTATTTATCCAACAAAATTAGATAAAGAATCTAATTGGTTTGCCGGATTTTTTGATGCTGATGGAACTATTACAATGAGTATGAAAAACAATCGTCCTCAATTAAGTATTAGAGTAGTAAATAAATTATTACAAGATGTACAATATTATAAAGATGTATTTGGAGGCAATGTATATTTTGATAGTGCTCAAAATGGTTATTATCAATGGTCTGTACAAAGTCGTGAAGATGTATTAAATATGTTACAATATTTTAAAACACATACAAGTCGAAGTCATAAATCACAAAGATTATTTCTTATTAAAGATTACTTTACTTTACGTGATCTAGAAGCTTTTAAAGCTGATAGTATTCATTATAAAGCATGGTTAGATTTTATAAATAGATGGAATAAGTTGAAGATATAGTCCTTTTTTCTTCTAACTATATTAATTGAAGAAAAAGCATCCAGAAGTATATATTCTAATTATCCCTGGATTCGGAATTGTTAGCCACGTAGTATCTACTTTCTGTGGTAAACCTATTTTCGGATACCTAGGTATGGTATATGCTATGTTATCTATTGGTGTTTTAGGATTCATCGTATGGTCTCACCATATGTATACTGTAGGATTAGATGTTGATACTCGAGCATATTTCACAGCAGCTACTATGATTATTGCAGTACCTACTGGTATTAAAATTTTCTCATGGCTTGCTACTCTATACGGAGGAAGTATCCGATTTACAACTCCTATGTTATTCGCATTAGGATTCTTAGCTTTATTCACACTTGGAGGTTTAACGTTAGACCTTGAAATCTAATATGATTTCTAGTAGTTCGCTATATGCTGGAAACCCCTAAAGCTTGATCTACCTACAAGGTAACAATGATCAAGATGTTACAATGGGCAATCAGCAGGAAACCAATATTAATTGGGCTCCTCAGAGACTACACGCGACAGTTCTTATTTCTTTCGAAATATAATGGAATAAGAATTAAGATATAGTCCACACGGTTTTATTTTAAGTTAATACCGGTGCATTAATTATCATCAATATGCGTTTATTATTATATAAGTAATAACGAAAAAAAGGATTATAACAATGAGGTATGTTTAAAAAATTAAAAACTCTATTTAGTCCAGCTAAATATTATGATAACTTTGGACAAGACAAATCAAATATTATTTTAGATAATAAGTCTAAATCTGGTATCTATATTCTTATCAATAGAAAGAATAGTTCTTTTTATGTAGGTTCATCTAGTAATATTGCTCGAAGAATGTCTTCTTATTCATTATTTGCATATTTAAATAACCCTAAAAATAAAAACATGGTTATTTGTAAAGCATTGTTAAAGTATGAACATGATTCATTCGCTTTAATGATTTTAGAATATTGCGATATTTCTGAATTAGTTCAAAAAGAACAATATTGGATCGATGTTCTTTCACCAGATTATAATGTACTTAAGTATGCATATAATTCACAAGGTTATAAACATACTCCTGAGAGTATTTCATTAATGAGTAAATTAGCTTCTCTTAAAGTAGTATCAGATGAGACTAAAGAAAAGATCTCTAAATCTATGATTGGAGAAAATAATCATTTATATGGTAAATCTCATACGGCTGAGATTCTAGCTAAGATTGCTTTATCAAAATCTCATAGTTCTGTATTTTTATATAATGAATACAAAGAATTAATGTGTATCTTTAGTTCTTTAACAACACTTGCTAAATTAATCAATAGTAATAATAAATCTCTTCAAAGATATATTGAATCTCAAGATTTATTTAGAGGTAATTGGTATATTACTAAAGAATTAATCAAAGATTCTGATATTCCTCTTATTGTAGATCATTCTACAGAAGAATTTAAAGAACTAATTCAATCTACTATTGAATGTAAATCTATTCGAAAGGCTATTTTTGTATTTAATACTGAACCTGTTTTATTAGCTAAATATGATGGGGTAATAGATGCTGAAAAAGCTCTTAAGATTTCTCATGAGACTATTAAGAAATATTGTAAATCCGGAGAAATCTATAATAATAGATTTATCTTTAGTTATCATAATCTAGATTTAACTGACTAATACTTAATGCACTTAAAATAATTACGATGAAAGTCGTATAAATCGTGAGTAACTGGTGTAATGTTAGCTAATGCATCTATGGATGTTGCTCTACATGATACTTATTATGTAGTTGCTCATTTCCATTACGTATTATCTATGGGAGCAGTATTTGCATTATTTGCTGCATTCTATTACTGGATTGGTAAAATTACTGGTAAAACTTACAATGAACTATTAGGACAAATCCATTTTTGGAGTCTATTCATTGGGGTTAATGATATAGACTTCTTAAAATATTCTAATCCCGGGGGGGCGGAGCCCCACCGGAATTTGCCATCGGGAGGTGAACACCGTCCCGGAGCTAATAGTTTAGTAAATACCAAATCTGATTCTAACACAGATAATTCTAATACAAAACCAGATAAAGAATTAACAGATAAAGACTCTAATGATATTGATCTAGAAACTCTAGAAACAGAATTAAATAGTTTACCCAATGGTAAACTTCCGGATCCAAGTAAAAATAAATATAAATCCATCTTTAACAAGTTTATAAAAATCCAATGTGAAAATAAGTTTATTAATATTAAATCATCTAGAATTGAGATTCTATCTTATTTGAAAGACAAGGCAGGTATCTACATGTTTTTTAATCTATCTAATGGAAAACAATATGTGGGTAGTAGTGTAAATCTAGCAAGACGATTTAGAATTCATATGTATAATGTAAATAGATTTAATTTACCTTTGTATAGAGCTATTTCAAAATACGGAACTAGTAATTTTGCATTTTTAGTATTACAAACTTGCGAACAGGATGAGAATACTTGTTTAGGTTTAGAACAACACTATCTTGATTTATATCAACCTGAGTATAATATTTTAAAACTTGCAGGATCATCACAAGGATTTAAACACAGTGATGAAACTATCGCAAATCTTAAAAAGATTCACTCAAAAGAACTTCACCCTAGATTTGGAATCGAGGTTAGTGAATCACAAAAAGAATTAACAAGTATTAGTTTACGAAAATACTTTGCTGAAAATGTACATCATAATAAAGGCAAAAAAGGAGTATTAGCTCCCCAATATGGAATTAATGGTATTAAAATTATTATGATTAGTGAATTTGGTGAGAGATTAGAATTCCCTTCTATCAATGCAGCTAGATTACATTTTAAAGTACGTTTTGGAACAATCTCAAAAAATAAGAATACAAACAAGCCTATCTTAATTAAAGGTGTAACTTGGACTATCAGTAGTGAATAGTCATAAATTCAATTATAAAATAGTGTTGAGAGATTAATGTTAACTAGCCCCCGAATGGTAATAAAGTCATTCGTCAACATCCTTCTATATGCTGGAAACTCCTAAAGACTTAAGTACCTACAATGGTGACAATCTTAAGCTCCCCGGTTCTTCGAACCGGTGAGTAACCTGGGTCAACGGCCCGGGTGGTATGTAACAATGGACAATCAGCAGGAAACCAACGGAATAATTTAATTCCAAGTAGGTTCCTCAGAGACTACATGAGGGAGTTATTTAAGCAATATTAAATAATAAGATATAGTCCAATCCATAATGAGAGTTATGGCCGGTGGGAACCGGGCAGAGAAAATATCTCTGTTAATATTAATGTAACTTAACATTCTTCCCTCAACATATGCTAGGTCAATTTTAGCTAGGCCTATTGGAATAGTAATATTTCATAAGTACATCACTATATGCTGGAAACTCCTAAAGATCCAAGTACCTACAATGGTAACAATCTTGGATATGTAACAATGGACAATCAGCAGGAAACCTGATTAACAATTAAATTAAGGTTCCTCAGAGACTACACGTGATGCCCCGTTAACCATAGATGGGTGAAGATATAGTCCGGCCGATATCGAAAGATCTCGGACCCCGGGCCGCCGCGGGCGGCCCTGAGCCCGCCAGGGCGAAGGGTCGCCCCGGCGGACCTATTTATCATTATTCTCATTTGCCTTGATATTTTCCAATATAAGAAATAAAAAAAAAAGGAAAATAATCAATTATACATGATTAATATCAAAGTGGATAAAGATCTAAAACAATTATTCTCTATTACTGCGGGTAATTTGTCTTTTTGTCCTATTAAAATCTACAATAATATGTTAGATGATAAATCTCTTATTGTATCAGAGTTCAATAATAAATCTAGTATTTATTTACTTCATAACCTGGTTAATGGAAAACAATATGTTGGTAGTAGTATCGACTTAAAACGAAGATTATACTCATACTATAGTCCTTCAAAGTTAGTCGATAACCGATATATTTCAAATTCTATTATGAAATACGGTCATAATAACTTCACTGTTTTAATTTTAGAGCTAGTTGAAAAAAGTGACTGTATTAAGACTGACTTATTAAGTAGAGAACAATATTACATTGATCTCCTAAAACCAGTTCTTAATATTAATCCAACTGCAGGATCTTCATTAGGGTTTAAACACTCAGACGAGACTAAAGCATTATTGGCAAGTTTAAGAACAGGTAGACCATTATCAGAGAAAACTAAGCAATTACTTAGCGAATTGTTTAGTGGTGAGTTAAATCTTTTCTGGGGTAAAACTCATAACCTTGATGCTTTGACCAGAATGAAACTGACAAAGATTGGAGCCCCGCGGGGGGTCGACCCCTCGACCCCCAAGGGGCAAGGGGCCGCCCCGCGGGCCCTCGAACTAAATCCAATGTATGGTAGAGATAAATCTCCAGAGTTTATTGAGCAAATGCACAAGGATAAACATGGTTCAAATAATCCTATGTGGGGTAAAACTCATTCAAAGGATACATTGAATAAAATGAGAAAGAGTGTGTATGTATATGACGCACTCACTATGGAATTAGTCAAAGAGTATAATAGCTCTGTGACCGCCAAAAAAGATCTAAAAATGAGATATGACACCCTGAAAAAGTATCTTAATTTTAATAAACCATTCAAGGGTAAGATCTTTAGTAGCCTTCCATTGGACAACAATGATAAATAGAACTCGCTAGCAGGAATGCCTCGAAGAATCCCAGATTACCCAGATGCATACTCAGGTTGGAATCTAGTATCTAGTTTCGGATCTATCATTTCTATTGTAGCTTCATTAGTATTCTTGTACGCATTATATGATTTATTAGCTCGACAAGAATATAACTTAGCTAATAATTATTGGTATGTACCTCAATTCTTCAGTAGTTCACGAGCAATCGGAGCAACTTCTACAGCTACTACTTTAGAATGGTCTTTAACTAGTCCACCATCGTTCCATACTGTAAATTCATTACCACTTCAATCTTAATTAAATTATTATATAACCCCCCCTTGGAATCTAAAATACAAATATTTTGTATACTTGACTTTTTGTCAAGTGATCAACTTACCTTTTCGTGGTAGATTCTATAAGTACCATAATAAATATGGGAAACTAAATAGTTGATTATAATATTATAATTATTAATAAATTCATTATTCTATAAATATTTAATAAAATTATAAATAAAATTTTTAATATGTAAGTTTTAAAATTTATTAAAAAGTCAGGGGTTTACTAAACAGGCCTTATTACCTCCTGGATTGTTCTAATGTTTAAATATTATTAATTTTTAAATGTTTAAAATTTAAAAATATTGTATAAGTAATAATATTTATTTTATTAAATACAATAATCTTTAACATTAAATAAAATTATAAATAAAAAGTTCGCCTTTGGCCAAACTACTCTCTTTAGGTTAATCTATATTTTTGGGCTGAAGGTTAGTGTAGGTTATACTCTTTAAACCTCGCTTAACCTAGCGTTTAACCAGAATATCATTTCAGACCATCGGTAGAATTAGGTCTTAAAAGGTCAATTGTGGTTACTACGTGGTCCTGTCATAATTAAAATATAAAGACTATTTTGTCTTAGTTGTTAAGTGAGTAATGGTTTTATTCGGTGTATTAACCATGATTTTAGCGATTGCCCTATTTTCCCTTCGAATCCCTGCGATTTATTTTAACCGAATTACAATTATTCTACTACTTTTATCTGCATTATTATCATATAATTCACTTTATATTGATTTAATCGGTTCTGGAGTAGGAGTATTCGGTGGATTATTTCAAGTTACAACGATTACTCAAAGTATTGATGTATTCATTTATTTAGTAGGAGCTTTAGTGCTTTTATTAAGTGCAAAAGCTGGTGGAGCACAAACTTTACCATCTAGTGGATCAAATTCAACTTTAGTAAATAAGAGTAAAGGATTATCAGTATTAGCTGAATATCCTCTAATTGCTTTATTCTCTGTATTAGGAATGAGTAGTTTAATTTCAAGTAGTGACTTAGTATCTATGTTTCTATCTATTGAATTACAAAGTTTTGCAGTATATATTTTAGCAACTATTTATAGAGAATCTGAATCTGCTACAGCAGCTGGATTAAAATATTTCTTATTAGGAAGTTTATCTTCAGCTTTAATTTTATTAGGAAGTAGTTTATTATATGGTTTCACAGGACTTACAAGTTTTGAGGGACTATATATGTTATGTTCTACAACTACAGCTAATACTGCTATTGAAATTAGTGTATTACTAATTATGGTAGGTTTACTATTCAAAGTATCTGCGGCTCCATTCCATAACTGGGCTCCGGATGTATACGATGGAGTACCTACAGTAGTTACGACTTGGCTAACAACTATGCCAAAAATTGCTTTCTTAGTATTCATTTTAGAATTCCAAGGATTTACTCAATTAGCTAATTGGTCTTCATGGACATATTTATTATTAATTAGTTCATTATTATCGCTTCTAGTTGGAACTATCGGTGGATTAGCTCAATATAGAATTAAACGATTGTTAACATATAGTACTATTTCTCATGTAGGATTCTTACTATTAGCATTAGCTATTAATAACGAAGAATCAGTAGAATCATTCTTATTCTACTTAATCCAGTATACATTAACAAATATTAATGTATTCTTCATTTTAGTAGCATTTGGTTATCTATTACAAACTAAAGGATTATCTGTTTATTCTCCAATTCAATATATTAACCAATTAAAAGGTCAATTTAAAGCAAATCCTTTACTAGGATTAAGTCTTGCAATTTGTTTATTCTCTATGGCGGGTATTCCTCCATTAGTAGGGTTCTTTGGTAAACAGATGGTTTTATACGCAGCAACTCATAATGGAAACTTCTTCTTAGCATTTGTAGCAATTTTAGTAAGTGTTGTTAGTGCAGCATATTATTTAAGAGTTATTAAAGTAATTCATTTTGACCCTTTAAATGTGACTGAAACAGTTCAAACAAATAAAGGAGAATTAGCTACTTCAAGTAGTTTAGTAATTGCTACAATTACTCTTCTATTAATTTTCTTTATTATTAACCCAACACCATTATTAAACAGTGTTCACCTAATCACTCTAAATCTATTTTATTGGTAATGAATACATTAACATTATTTATCCTATTCATTCCTGTTTTAACTTTAGTTTTACTTGTAGTGAACCAATTATTAGCAGTTAATAAACCTTACAGTGAAAAAGTATCACCTTATGAATGTGGGTTCACACCTTTAGGAGATGCCCGACAAAAATTTTCTGTTCAATTCTATCTTGTTGCTATTTTATTTATTGTATTTGATCTAGAAGTTCTATTCTTATTTCCTTTTGCAGTATCTCTTTATGAAATTTCTACAATAGGATTTTGGATTGTAATTCTTTTCTTAATTATTTTAACAGTAGGGTTCATTTATGAATGGTCTAAAGGAGCACTTAAATTTACTAAAGATCCTTCTATTTCTAAAATTAATTTAAATTAATACCCTCCCCCCCTTTATTTATTAAAAGGGTTTAAGTTAAAGGTTATTTGTTTATTAAAGATTAGTTATTAATAAAATTAAAGGTTACTTTATTATAAGTAAGGTGGCCTTACTTCTTTTTATTATATTAAAAATTTTTTAATATAATAATTATGTAGTAGTCTAGTTAAGACTTAAATAGCTTAGGTTGGTTTATTCCTACTTAATAATTTATAATCTCAATTAGATTGATGCTTTGCATCCGTCCTCTCACTCTACAATATTGTTAATATTTCACCAGGATATACACTCCACAATTTAATTAATGATATTGGCCATAAGGCACTTGAGGACTAGAGGTACCGATTTGATAAAAAAGCACTGATAAATAATAAAATGTCAACTTTAGCTACAACTTTTTTAGTTAATAACCCTCTAGAGCAATTTGAAATTAATGATTTTATTTTCATTTTAGCTCCAATCTTCGGATTTACTAAATTATCTTTAACTAATATCGGATTCTATATTATTATGGTAGTGGCCATCACTATTGGTATGAATGTTCTATCTCGAAATAATGGTTACGTTATTCCTTCTCGGTGGGCAATTCATTCTGAATCTGTATACGGATCTATCTTAAATCTAGTTCGAGAACAAATTGGACCAAAAAACGAAGTTTATGTTCCATTTATTTTCGCTTTATTCAATTTTGTTTTAATTAGTAACTTAGTAGGTCTAGTACCTTACTCATTCACTACTACTTCTCATTTAGTATTAACTATGAGTTTAGCTACAGCTATTTTAATTGGAGTAACTATTATTGGATTCCAACGACATGGATTAGGATTTTTTGCATTCTTCATCCCTGCAGGTACTCCTTTAGCATTGGTATTCTTATTAGTAGCTATTGAATTAATTTCTTACTTAGCTCGAGCAGTTTCTTTAGGTGTTCGATTAGGTGCAAATATGATTGCTGGGCACTCTTTATTAAAAATTATTTCTACATTCACATGGAAAATGGTAGTTGCAGGACCTGTATTATTACTAGTTAGTTTATTACCTCTATTATTCTTAACAGCTTTAGCTGGTCTAGAGTTTGGTATTGCTATTTTACAGGCATATGTATTTACTATTTTAACTTGTTCTTACTTAAAAGATGCTATCGACCTACACTAATTTTAACCTATAAAATTTGTTTTAGGAACTAAATACGATAATAATCTTATCCTTACAATTTCTTACAATATTTCTGATCTAAAATTAGGAAATATTCCCTTATAAATTAAAGAATGTCCTCCTATCTTAGGAAAAGATTGGCCATATATTTCTACTCATTTTATTAATAAAAATGGGTCTATTAATTCTAATTTACCTAAATTAAGTGGAATTTATGCTTATCAGTTAATTAATGATCCAAATAAACTATACGTAGGTATGAGTATAGATCTTTCTAAACGACATATCACTCATGTTAAAAATACGGTTTATAAAGAAACACATTCACCTGTGTTTTATGCGGCAGTAAATAAATATGGGTGGGATGCCTTTAGATTAATCATTTTAGAAACTACAGATTTAGTGGACAACAACGATAAAGAAGCTATTATGCAAATCTACGAACGAGAACAATTTTATTTTAATCTATGTAGACCTTGTTATAATGTTAATTTAATCGCTGGTCCTAGTTATCAAGGTTATATTTGGACACCTGAACAATCTCTTCAGCAAAGTCTTAAACAACGAGGTATTTCACGACCTCGACCTGATAAAACAGGAGTTTCATTTAAACATTCAGATGAAACTAAGAATAAGATAAAACTAAGAGCTGGAGGAGTAATTGTAGAAGTGTATGAAAATGATATTTTATTAAATTCTTTTAATTCTTTAAAAAAAGCTGGAGAATTTTATAATGTACATTATTCTACGATTCAACGGTATGGAGATACTAATAAACTTTGGGATAACAAATATTTATTTAAATTAATCCCTAAAGTAATTAGAAAATCAATTAATAATAAAGTCTTAATAGATGTACAATTATTACCGTTAGATCCTTCAATTACTATTAGTAGTCAAGTTAGAGGAACAGTAGTTGATATTTTAGATAAAGATAATAATCTTATCTATAAGTTCAATACAGTTAGTGATGCATGTCAGTATTAAAATACTGATAGACATACATTAGGTAAGTATAATAAGAACAATCAACTATGGTTAAATAAGTGGTATGTTAAGTATCATTAATAAATAGTTAGCATATGTATTCACTATTTTAACTTGTTCATATCTTAAAGATGCAATTGATCTACACTAACCTTGTTATTAAGTTTTAATTTGTTTATAATTAAATGTTAATTAAAAGCCCAGGAGCTGAGGCTCGTTCTCTGACCTAAGGTCAGGGGTGAACCTAACTTGAAAACTTGTTTATAAATTTAACACGGTTGTAGATGCTTGTGAATATTAAAATACTAATAGACAGACATTACTAAAATTTGCTAATTCCGGTGAATTGTAGTTTAACAAATGGTATATAATATATCATAAATAATATTTTAACCATTTATTGGGTATATGTTGTACCCTGATTTATTTTATCTAAGGGATATCGTTCATAAGAATTTATGTTAAATATGCTTAAATCATTAAATATCTTTTCTCCAGTATGGAATGATGCTCCTGAGCCTTGGCAATGGACCTTCCAAGATGGTGCATCACCTTCGTTTGAAGGAATTGTAGAATTACATGATCAAATTATGTTCTATCTAGTAGTAATTTTATTTGGAGTAGCTTGGATGTTAACTTCAATTATTGTAAACTTTGGTTCTAACAAAAATCAAATTGTTTATAAATACCATAATCATGGTACTTTAATTGAATTAATTTGGACCATTACTCCAGCTTTTGTATTAATCGCAATTGCTTTTCCTAGTTTCAAATTATTATACTTAATGGATGAAGTAATTGATCCTGCTATGACTATTAAAGCATTAGGACATCAATGGTATTGGTCTTACGAGTACTCTGATTTTGTTAATGAAGATGGAGAATCTATTGAATTTGATTCTTACTTAGTTCCAACAGATGACTTAGAAGATGGACAATTACGACTTTTAGAAGTAGATAATCGAGTTGTAGTTCCAGTTGGAACTCACATCCGATTTATTGTAACAGGTGCTGATGTAATTCATTCATTTGCTGTTCCTTCTTTAGGGCTTAAAATTGATGCTATCCCTGGACGATTAAACCAAACTTCTGTTTTAGTTGAACGAGAAGGAGTTTACTATGGGCAGTGCTCAGAGATCTGTGGAGTACACCATGGGTAGGTAATAAGCCCCCCCATTGTTTAATGGGGATAATCTTACTATATGCTGGAAACCCCTAAAACCTGGTTTACCTAAATGGTGATAATAATTGTGGATATAACAATGGGCAATCAGCAGGAAACAAAATTAATAATTTTGGCTCCTCAGAGACTACATGTGAGACATTCTTAAATGAATGAAGATATAGTCCAATCCATGACGAAATTCATGGCGGTTAATTCCGGAATTATCAGTGATAATTTAAGAAGATGTTATGCCAATTGCAGTAGAAGCCGTATCTTTAGAGAAATACTTAGCTTGGTTAAACGAGCAAGCCTAAATATTTTCTAAGTTATAATTAATTAAAAAAAATAAATAACCACCCCTTATAAACCCCTTAAATACGATATACTTATTAACAAAGTGTATACATAGTTAAAATAACACATATCTTTATTCATTAATCTAATAGAATATGATCTGCGTACACTTCTATATAGTTAGGCCCTGATGGGCATCGAGGCCTTAATTTTACTAATAGACATAAAATATAAGTAGATAATAATATTATTATAAAGAATATAGTTTAATTGGTAATTACAAGATTCTTACTCTGATTGATGTTAGTTCGAGTCTAACTATTCCTTCCTATATTTAGAAAATAATGTTATAGGCATAAATTAAGTAACAAGCCTAACTAACATATTTAATATTGAGATTATACTTTATTAGTTAGAGTAGGCTTGTTTTTTATAATATTGTTATCGATATGATGACTTTATCTTTATTTAAGTAGTAAACTATAAAATTCTAATATGTTTGTAAAATATTTCAATAATAAATTAAATATCTCTTCTACTAACTTAATTATAGTAATATAATACTAATTACTTAATTGATGATAAAAAAAAGATTATTGATAATTTATTTAGTAAAGAATATGGTCTTATTTTAATTCTTTTGTTATTAATAAATTAAACACTAATAAATTAAACACTAATAAAATTAATTTAATTAATAATTTATATTTAAAAGAAATTTATAATAACAATAAACCATTACTATTTAGTAGTAAACCCCCTAAAGTATTAACAGATCTGTTTTAATATGCCAAATTACCTGGTATTTATTGGTTCTATTTTACTTTATCTGACCATAGTTCTTATATTGGTCATATAATTAATCTTTATCAAAGATTAAATAATCATAAAAATAATGCATTAAATGAACCTCAAAAACATTCTAAACTTTATAATTATGTAAATAAATATGGTTGGAAAATAATAGAAATTAAAGTAATTACTTTAATCCCGGGGCGGGCGAGCCGCCCCTGGCCCCGGGTCAGGGGACGAGCCCCAGCCCCGGGGTTTTAAATCAAAATTATTATTTAAACAACTATATTCTAAATTATATTTTCTCAGATGAACAAATCAAATTATTAAATTTGTTGACTAAATATGATCTATTAGTCGCAGAACAATATTGTATTGATACGATTAAACCTAATTTAAATTTAGATTTAATTGTAAATGTGGTAGGATTATCTAACAAAGGTGCATAAGTTTTGTTATTTCTGATAAAAATTTATTAAGAAGATCTCAAAATTTAAAGAACAGAAAACTCTTATAAACCATTGAATTATTGCGAAAAACAATAACGGGAAAAACATTATCTCAAAAAACTAAAGAAAATGTCTTATCAAATGGGGGAGTTAAAGTATGTTTATATTCTTCTAATTACTCGATTAAAAAGATTTAATATTAAATAAAACTAGCGAGGAGGGGCAAAGCCCCTACTTGCATCTGCCGCTGCGCGGCCGACGCTTCTTTTTTAAGTATTTCTTTAAGAACATTAAGTAGAAGAATTGAAGATAACAAACCTATTATCAAGAATAATTATACTTATTTTGTATCTCTAAATCCGAGGGGCCGCTACGCGGCCCCTTGGATCATCTGCCGCTGCGCGGCCGACGATCCAAATTTAAAATAATAACTTTATTCATGCCAATTGCAGTAGAGATAGTATCTTTATAAAATACTTAGTATGGTTAATAAAAAGCTTAGATATTTTTAATAATAATCCCGGGGCGGGCGAGTCGCCCCTGGCCCCAAGTCAGGGGACGAGCCCCAGGGCTGGGGCTAATAATAATCCCCTTTCTATATAAAGAAGTTTAACATTAACTATTTCATATTTATACCCTTTAAAATCTTATTAAAAAAAGATACCACATAGTATATAATAATTTATTTAGTTTCAAGATAAAATCTTTACTTACGGTACCGCCACGGGAAGGCATAAATTAAGATACCATGAAAGGGGAGGTTATTTATTTATTTATTTTAAATTTAATTTTAAGATGATTTAAACTCTAACAGTTGTGTAATAATAGAACTTAATGTATAAAAAGAAATCATATTACTGAACAACAATAAACCTAAAATAGGTAATACTAAAGTTTTTGTGACAGATTTTATTTTATTTAATTTTTTTAACAATTTAGGTCTATTTGTAATAAATTTATAATTTTCTAAATTTATAAAGATAAAAATTATATAAATAAACACTATAATTAAAAAACTATTATTTAGTCCTGATAACAATAAGAGATTCTCTAATACTCTATGAAGAGCATCTGTTGATTCTACATTTGGTAAAAAGGCAGAACTATTAAAAAACTCAGATTCATTAGGACTATTAATGTTAAAATTAACATCTGTCGGAGATGGTGGATTACTATTATCACTATTTGACTCTCTATCATGTTGAACAAATAAAGGTCTATGATTTAGGTCATTTATAATAGAAGTTCCAATAGAAGTCATAGCGACTGTTCCTGTAATAACTGCTACTTTACCAATGGGAGAAGAAACCGATGCTGCAACTTTACTACCTACATAGGCACCAGTTGAAATAGTAACTGTAGAAGCTACATGATTTACAACTGTTTCAAGTCGTGGAGTTACATCGATTTTTAATCCATCGTTTGTAATAGATTTAACCATATTTCCAGTTTCATTTAAAACTTCAGTTGCTGTTTTTTTAAATTCATCATCATCTGTTAAACCCTCCATAAACACAATCTTAAATTCCCAAAAATAAGGATTAATTATAATAATAACTATAATAATAACTAAAATAGTAGCACTTACTACTATTACTATTAAAGAAATTTTTTCTAATAATTTAAAATAGTTATTATAATCTAAAGTACCAAAAGTTTCTTTAATTTTTGTTATTATAGTTTTATTCATAAATTTTGTGTTATTTTTAAACTTAACAATCTATTAAATTATTATTTTTTTCTGCAGCTAAATCCATTAAAGTATTTTCAATAATACCTACAGCAGGAACAATAATTAAGAACCAACCAAAATAAAATGCTGTTGCAAATTGTCCTAAAGTAATGAAAGGCTCTTCAACATGTTGACCCGATTTAATTATATTTAATAAACAGTTTAAATATAATTAATCCAATATCTTTCAATATTGGTCGGACTATATCTTCATCCGTTAATAACAAACGGAGTATCACGTGTAGTCTCTGAAGAACCCCCCACATTGCGGTTTCCTGCTGATTGCCCATTGTTATATCCACAATTATTGTTACCATCTAGGTAAATTAGGCTTTAGGGGTTTCTAGCATATAGTGATATAATAATTAATAATTTACATTATTAAACGGCAGTCAATCTACCACACCATAGTAAGATTAAGAAATCTACTACTAATAGCCAGAAAGCTAATTTCATTAATGGTCGGAATGCCGACCCTCTAACTCTAGAAGTATCTAATACTGGCATAGCTAATAGAATTAATAGAGAACCAAACATAGCAATTACTCCTCCTAATTTATCAGGAATTGATCGTAGAATTGCATAGAAAGGTAATAGATCGTTAATAATCTTAATCTTAACTTAATTTATACATTATAGAAGGAATCATATGCGGTTTAACAATAAAAACTAATAATTCTTCTGATTCTTTAAACACATAAATTCTTGGTTTACCATTTTAAGAGGAATATAACACTTAAGAGCAAATTTTGTAGATAACACATTAATTAATCTATCTACATCTTCTGGTGAAAATGCGTAAACATTTAAATGTAAACCATCACCTTGTTTAGACCCATCATTCATAATCCAATGGGCTAATCCAATGTCGGTTAATAACTCATTGATTTTAATGGTACTACTTTTTTACCATCAAGATAAAAAGTATCTCTAAAAAGATTAAAACAAGATAATTGTATTGTAGTAAATTGTAATGCTTCATATTGTGTATTAAATCTAAAATCTTCCTATGATTTAATATTATATTCAATATCTTCAGTACAATAAGGTTTAAATAAGTTAAATACATATTTAAAATATCCGGGGCCCGCGGGGCGGTCCCTGACCCCTTGAGGTCGAGGGGGTCGACCCCGCGGGGCTAAATGTTTAACTGAAGTTTGTACAAAATTAAATTTACGAAGGGCCGCGGGCGGCCCTCCGTCCCACGGAGGCGAGGGTCGCCCCGCGGAACTGTTTTGATTAGGTGATCATTTTTGAATATGATCATTCCCTAATAAGATTCCAGTTAAAGTTTGAAATGCTTTATCAGATAATTTAATACTTTCTCTTTCTTTTTTAGATAATCAAGGGGAGGCTTCGCCTCCCTTGATTATCATCCCGGCAAAGCCGGGACGATAACCTTATAACATTTTTAGTTGATTTACTATAAAACATGATACCTAAAAAAGAATAACCAATATTATTATTACTTAAGTCAAGATTAAAATTTATACCTATATTTTCATATAGGATTGGACTATATCATCTTTCAATAATTTAGTTATTGAAGCTTCGCGTATAGTCTCTGAGGATCCCACTTTCCCGCGCACAAAGCGCGCGGGTTCAGCGATGGCGGGCCCGAAGGGCCCGCCAAAACTAAAATGTATAAATACATTCATTGGTTTCCTGCTGATTGTCCATTTTTATATCAATCATTGTTACCATTTAGGTAGATTGATCTTTAGGGGTTTCCAGCATATAGCGAAGTTTTTAAAGAGAGGCATCTATTTGATTCTATAATAGTTTCTTTACCACTCTGGTACAATAGAAGCTGGAGTTTGCATTGGGTTAGCTGGGATATAATTATCAGGATGCGTTTAGTGGACTATATCTTTTTCCGAATTTTGAAAATTTTAATTAAGTTATCAATTCTATATTTAAGAGGATTATCTTTTAAATGATAACCTCTCTCAATAAACAATACTAATCTTTTTATTGTAATGAAATCTGTATGTTTTATTGTTTTTAATGGATATTGTTCAAAATATGCAAGTATTGTTTTAATTTCTTGTAAATCTGTAATGACATAATTATAGCCATTCCAGCTTTTATCATAATAAATATGACCAATTCCAAAAATTTTTTGAATTTCTTCTAAAATTTCTTTATTTTTTTGGCCTACGCTAATTGTTAAAGTATAGTTATTTCTAATACTAAAATAACCTTCTGCATCAAAAAATCCAGTGAACCAACTATTGTTTTTACTAATTTTATTATTAATAATTGGTTCAATATTTAATTTATTACAGATTTTAACTAATTGTACATGTTTTGAATCGGTTAATAATTTACCATTAATTAAATTAACAACATTTGTTACATACAGTTTTTTATAAACTCTTCATCTATAAGCTCTAACTTTACTTCTCTTTAAAACAGATCCATGGAATCTTTCTTTAATTTTGTGTAAAGTTTTAACATCTTTCTCGCCCAAAGTAATTTCACAAGCTTGTGCGTTATTTTTATAGACAGATAATGTTCCATCGCCGTCGATTAATCCGGCGAACCAATAATTAAAATTTTCATCATTATCTAAACCATGAATCTCTTTTGTATCAGACTTAGATAAAGTTAAATCGGAAATATCGCGTGTAGTCTCTGAGGAACCCAACATATTATTAGAATTATGTTGGTTTCCTGCTGATTGGTCTGCAATATAATTGATTTTTACTGAAAAGGGCACGTCCAGAGGAAACCTCCTGATGAGCCCGAGAATGGCCGCTTCACGGCCATTCTCGGGCACTAAATTTGCACTTACATTTCGAGTACAAGTTATATCTAAACTGTCCCAGCATACAGCGATATTATAATTCAACAAATTACTTTGTTGAACGGCCATCCCTGAAGTTTGACCTAATTTATTAGGTGCATAAAATAAGAATAAAGCTAATACTAAGAAGAATAAGAAAATTGTTACTAAATCTTTAAATACGTAATAAGGATGAAGATAAACCATATCAGTATTTGCTGTAATTCCTAATGGGTTATTTGATCCATTTTCTTCTTTTGCAATTAAATGCATTAAAGATAGAGCTGCTAAAATGAATGGTAATAAGTAGTGAAGACTGAAGAATCGGTTTAATGTAGCATTATCTACACTGAACCCTCCCCAGATGACAATTTTTATTATCGATACAGCATTTAACTGTATCTTCTGACTGTCACCAGCCAGTTTAGACTATGTCATCGACCATTTCTAACTTAAAATATATTAAGTTGACTATGTCGTTGGGCACTCGTGTCCGGCTTATTGCTAGTACAGCTCACCGGTTAGTCGTTGAACGTTCATATATCCATAAAGTACTGATATATGCTTCGCTGCAAATTGTCTCTAATAAGAGATTTCCTTGCAATTCACCCAATTTGCAATTAAACTATTAAGTTTAATGGAACTCATTGTCGTTAGATAGTTTATTAATTTTATTTTATTTTTTTACTTTTTTTATTTACTTTTTTATTATTTATTTAATAGAAATATCTTATTAAGGTAGTTTAATATGTTTATACCGTGGACTTTTTTTGATTTTTTCGATCCAATTATTATATTGTGTTAATTTGTAACCAATAAGAGGATGTAAATTCGAAAAAGAGAAAAATTTAACTACGTTTTCAATATCTTTAATAGAACTAACCATAAATTTAGAATAATTGTCTGAATTGTCAATACTTACTTGTGTATCAAAATTAATTTTAAATGATTCAAATAATAATTTATGTGTTTTTTGTTTTAATGAAAAACAAATATCATTATTGTTTTTCATATAAAATGATCCTTCTGCTATTGTAAAACCTACAATTCAGTTAGGAAATAAATCTAATTTACAATAATCTTCTGCAGTTTCAGGTAATTTATTAATAACAAGATATTTATCGGGTAGTTCAGAATATTTTTTAATATTATTCTGAAGAATAAATATTGCTTTATCAAATTGAGCTCGTCGAACATCTGTTAAAAAGTATAAATTATGATAAATTAACAGAGGAAACAAAATTGTTTGTAACTCTGTTCTTGGAATTGTTAATTTAACAAGATGTGTTTTTGGATATTTATTTACTCGTCCAATTTTTAATACAGAATGAATATAATTAATTAAATCTAAATCTCTAGTATCTAAAGAAATAACAAGATCAATTCTAATATAATTTTTTGGTGTTTTAGTAATAGCAATATAACCATCACCGTCAATTAGACCAACAAACATAGATAAAAAATCCCGTGGAATTTTCAACATATCTAATTTTTCTTTATCTGATCGAAGTTTAATTTTATGTAGTGCTTTACTATTAACAACACCAATAATAGGTAAAAAATTTAAAGTAATAAAATAATTAAAATTATTATCTAAGTTTCCGAATTCTACTAAATCTTTACCAATCCAAGGAATAGCAGATAAAAGATTAGTAATTACAGTTGCTCCCCATAAAGACATTTGTCCCCAAGGAAGAACATACAATTTCCAAAATATAAACACCAATTTATTGACATCTGGTTTATATTTCATGTACCTTATCAATTTACCAATCCTCAGGATTGGTTATATCCCTTTCTGATAAATATCACTTAAGGCCTTGTGAAGGATATTATATCCTCGGAAATCCGACTGTACATTAAGCACCATTTCAGGCACCCATTGGTGACCCAGTCTGTAGCGATGGTATACACCACCGACGGTCTTGAATAAGATGTCTAATCTTTAACCGTTTTCACCAATATAGCCAAAGAGGTCGTTATCCTCTTCAATACCCCTGTCAGGGTATTCTATACTACTGAATTATTTTTTTGTATAAATTACATAATTCTCTGTATAGGACTATGATTAGAGATAAATAATACTTTCTTAAATTAGTAATTAATTTAATATACCATTGATTTTTGAAAAGTTCTCCAGACTTAATGAATTTATTAATGGTTTTATGGTCACATTTAAAGTATTTGACCATTAATCTAATACCTCAAATTTCATATAAATATAACCATCAATATTATATAATGTTACTGGTTTTGAAAAAGTTAGTCTATATTTATTTTAACTTCTTCTGATCTATTTAATGCTTTTTCTCTAATTAAAGCTTTAACAGATTCTGGTAAAGATTTATTTTTATTCAGTAAAGCTACTCTATTTCGTCTTTCGTCTGAATAAATATCTCTCATTTTCTATTTAACTTCTTCTGAATGTTTATATCCAAAAGAATTACCAGCTTCAAGTAAAATATTATAATTTGGTTTATATGTAAAAATCCAATAAGTTTCTAAAGCTATTAGATTTGGATTATTTCGTTTTGTTACTTCTTCTGGAAAAAATTCCAAAATAACAAATGCAAAAGATTCAATTCCATATTTTTCTAGATCAATGGCAATATTTTTGTTTCCTAAACCTCTAATAAGATGTTTATAAAATCTACTGTAAAATTTATTAGTTACAGCACTTCCAACATAGAAATTACCGGTAATTAGATTAAAAATACCATAAATACCAGATTTTTTTCTAGTCTCAGTTCTAAGATTTTTTTTAACTTCTTCTTTATTAAGTTCTTCAAACACAAGACATGGTTTAATATTGTGTTTGTCCAACAAAGATTTAAGTTTGGTAGAAATAATCAAATTACTTGTCATTAAGAGAGTATTCATTTCATCGTCTAACCATTTTGGGCATGTGTTTTCAATACCCAGGAATGCTGTCAAATTTTCAAAACTAAATTATTATGATAGAAAATTTAGTTCCCTGTACCTTATCAGTTTATTAATCCTTAAGTCCAGGTTAAAACTCTTTCTAATAAACATCACTTAAGGCCTTATGAGGATAAAATATCCCGAAAACTCCGACTGTACATTAAGCGCCATTTCAGGCACCCACCAGTGACCCAGTCTGTAGCGATGGTATACACCACCGACGGTCTCTAAAATCTATCTTTTGGTTGACCGTTTTCACTGATATCGCCAGAGATAATTAATTATCTCCAATACCCCTGTCAGGGTATTCTATTATATTTTTAATTAGTATTATTCAATAAATTACCCACCAACCCACTCGTTTACTTTAAAAGTAAACACTCAATCGAATAATATAATAATAATAATAATTTTTCTGTATAGATTGCATTATTTAATATAATAGGACTATACACTAATTTAAACCCTTTCTAATAATTGATACCCTTCAAGTTTATAAGCCATTTCAGGAATCATATATGGTTTAACAATTTCTGCTAATTTAGGCATAGATTTTTTCCAAATATTAATTCTCCATTGATTATCAATACCTGATTTGACTACTGATGTTTTTAGACCATATAATTCTGTTAAAATATTGGCTAAAAATTGAACATCTTCGTAACTAAAACTGTGAGTAGCAATCATAATTCCTTGCTCTTTTTGTCGTGAACCATCATCCATAATCCAAAGGGCTAAACCAAAAGGAGTAAGATATTCACCAATAAATGAAGGTACTACTTTAACAAGTTTTCCATCAATAATTTTATAAAATGAATCATAAATAAAATTTAAACTGGTGAAAGTGTATGTTACAATTCTATAATTAAATTGTTTCTCTTCTGAAAGATGAGATCTACCTGCTTTTTTAACTAAAACAGGTTCAGGTGAATTAGAATAACCAAGGTCAAAAAGTAATTTAGCACAATATTTAATATAAGCTGAATGTACAATACCTTGTTCAAGATAAAATCTAACACTTGGATGTGTTTTACCTTTAATTATCATACACCACCAATCACCTAACATACCACAAATTAATAAAGTAAGAATCTCTTTATTATGAGGTCCAATTCTTTGAATTGCTCTTACTTTTGGAGCAGCAAAGGATAGAATTGAAGATTGTAAAATTAGAAATTATAAATCAGTGCATTTTGGCCCAAAACAAGCCATCATTAAAATTAAGATGATAACACCAATACTCCATACTAAAGCTCGAGGAGCTTTATATGAACCATAGTATAATCCTCTACCAATATGTAAATATACAAATAAGAAGAAGAATGATGCAGTATTAGCATGAAGATATCTAATCATCCATCCATAGTTAACATCTCTCATAATATGTTCTACACTAATAAAAGCTAGATCAATATTAGGTGTATAATGCCATTTGTTTTGGTATTATAAATTAGACAAATCTTTAATAAAATTATTAATAATATTATCTCTTTCTTGATTTCTTTTGGGATTTTGAATTAAAATTTTAACAATTTCAATCCAAATATTATATTGTAATAATTTATTTCCACTAAGAGGATAATTAATAAAGTGTGGTACTAATTTATCAATAATTTCTTCTTTAATCACTAATCTATATTTAGTGACTCCTCTGATTTCATGATAAACTTTTCCAACTCCAAAATAATTTATAATTGAAGTTAGAATGTACCCATCTTTACTATCTTGAGATACTTCTATAACTAAAGTTAAATCTTTTACTGTCTCATTTTTAGAATTCTTTCGAGTTCTAGCCCCGCCGGGGCTTAGGGCTTGCCCTAACCCCAAGGGGTAAGGGGCGGCACCCCTAGTAAAATAAGTAAAAGATCCTTCACCAGTAATGAAACCAGAAATCCAAAATGGATTTAAATCAGGATTTTTATTAATTACAGGTAAATCTAATTCAACATTAGGTAAAATTCCTAATAAAGATAATTTTTCCATTAAAGAAGTAGATAAAGGCTTATTTAATTTATTAACCAACGAAGCTAATTCAAGAAATCCTTCAACATTAGTTTGTAATTTTTTACCAATTAAATCATAAATTTTAGTCCCCCGGGGCCTCGCCCCCGAGGGGATCTCGGCCCCGGGCCGACGTAAAAATTACAAAACTCATTATTTTAGATGTATATAATGGATATTTATTAAAATGTGTGATAATAATAGACAAATCTTTTCTTGATCTAACTTTATAATGCACAAAATTTCCTGAAATATTAATAGAACCTGTTTCATTAAAAAATTTTCTGATAGTTCTTAATAATTCTAAGTCTTTTACATGCAAAGTAATAATAAAACAAGGTGAAATTGTCCAACCAATGGTAGAAGTTTTAGATTTTATAATGCTTACAGTAAAACTAGATTCCGCATCACAAAATCCTGTAATCCACCAAGGGTTTAAATTATCAATAGGATTATTATCTAATTGAGAACTTAACGTTGATTTAAAATAAGTTTTATTAATATTAATTTTATTAAAATAATAATTGTGTACTAATTTATTAAAAATTGACCAAAAATCCTTAGACTTTCGAAAAAGGCCGGACTATATCATCATTGATTTATAATAAATTAATGTCTCACGTATAGTCTCTGAGGATCCTACTTAATATCAATATTTCCAATACCAAATTATTACGTATTGGTTAATATAAATTGGTATATTTGGTTTCCTGCTGATTGTCCAATCTTTTAGATTGTTACTAATTTAGTACCAAAAGCTCTAAGGAGTTTCCAGCATATAGTGAGATTTTACAGCCACGCATTAGTTCATGGCTAAAGTTACACCTGTAACAATTTGGATAACTAAACATAAAGCTAGTAAAGATCCAAAATTCCAAGCATAATTAAGATTAGAAGGTTGAGGTGAATCAATAACGTAACTATTAGCAAGACTTAAAAGGGAATGACTCTTTAGTAATTTCATTAAAAATAAAATTAATTTAGGCTGATAAGAGGGGTTACCTCAATTTATCGAAAATTCCATTACAATAAAAATTAGTTGTAATTATTCCAAGACTCGATGGTCTTGGAAGTAAAAGGCATATGGCCTTAAAATATTATTTGATAATAAAACATGTAAAATGCAAACAAAATATAATATAACGAAGGTAAAGTTTTAGTTTTGATGTCCGCCAGGACTTAGGTCGGAAATTCGACCCTACTAATATATTACCTTATTTATAAAATATATTTTAAAAAGACAAAGCCTAATTTTTTATTTTTAACCTTACTTATATTGTTATTAAAAAGTGTAATATAAATTATAGCTTAGGTTATCATTAACCTCCTTAAAATTCATGGATTAATTTAGATTTAGATAAATTAATCCATGTATAAATTACTCATCTGGAGTTATTATCCTAGTACCCGGGGTGGCATTGCCACCCGGGACCATGAAAAAATATTCAAAAAATATATAGGAGGCCGTGTAACGGCCTCCTCTTGAGATAAGACCCTTATTTACAAGCCTAGGGCGGGCCTATGTCTCTTTGTGGCCTAGGCTTGTCCCGGCGGGGCTAATATCAGGTAAGTTACTCTCACTAAGGTTTGTTCTTTACGAGATTTATTCACCACCTGAGAGATATAGTTTCTAGGTAGTTACCCAGTATAAATAAGACAATTTTAATAGATGTATTAACAATATTACTATATTAATCAAGATCTGGGGCAAGCCCCCCATTCCTCTAAATCTAGAATCAAAGGCTTCCCCTGGGTCTTAAATTTGTAATACTAACTTGGGGCCGCGAGCCGGCCCCTGAAGTCCGCAGGCCAATTCATTCGCACGCGGACCTCCTTTTAAAACTATAATATAAATATATATATGCTCAATAAAATTAATATCTATACCTAAATATGCTTCTAAAAGATTAAAAGCTAAGTTGGTAGATGCATTTCTTGAGTTAGTATTAGACATTATAGTTGTAATGTTATTATCTAATGAAGACATGACTAAATCATAATATAAGTCAGTATTAGCGTTATCGATATTATCAGAGTTAGAGCTAGATACTTCTGTCATAACATTGTTATCTAAATAAGGCAATACTAAGTCATCATTATAATTATCAGACTCAAACTCATCTGAAGAAATAGAATTAATATCAGATAAAATAGAAACATCCTCTGTTTGAACTTCGGCATTTACCACTTCAGATCTAGTCCTTGATGGGTTTCTTAAAGCATCAATAATAATAGCTCCCATTAACACATGAATTGTTAAAAAAGATAATAGTGTTAATGTATTTTTAGCTTCATCTGAAAAGTTCATTTTAATGAAAGAAGGGTCGATAAACTCTATAAAATGGTCAATATTAAGATAAATTAAACTAAAAATAGTTAAAAATAAAATAATAACAAACCAATTAAAGTAAAAAGTTGTTTTAAGATGTTTAAGATTAAATTCATAGGTTTATTTATCAGTGCTTTTTTATCAAATCGGTACCTCTAGTCCTCAAGTGCCTTATGGCCAATATCATTAATTAAATTGTGGAGTGTATATCCTGGTGAAATATTAACAATATTGTAGAGTGAGAGGACGGATGCAAAGCATCAATCTAATTGAGATTATAAATTATTAAGTAGGAATAAACCAACCTAAGCTATTTAAGTCTTAACTAGACTACTACATAATTATTATATTAAAAAATTTTTAATATAATAAAAAGAAGTAAGGCCACCTTACTTATAATTTTTTATATACCCTTTAATGACAAAGGGTGGTTATTTATTTATTTATACAAAAACTTGTAGATATTAGATCTACAAAATTAAGTTATGATGATTAGTCTCTGACATGTACCACAGCCTGATAGTAAAGGCAGGATAAACGCAGAATTGCTTATTTCCAGGCTTTCTCTAGTTTATAATTATCCTCCCCACCAGTATACACTGATGAATAAGAATAGCCAAACTACATCAACGAAATGCCAGTACAGAATTGCTTGTTCAAATCCTAAATGGTGATGATCTGTTAAGTGGTATGATAATACTCGGAATAATCCTACAGTTAAGAAAATTGTACCAACAATAACGTGAATTCCGTGAAATCCTGTAGCCATGTAGAAAGTAGATCCATATACTCCATCACTGAAAGTGAATGGGGCATTATAGTACTCAAATGCTTGGAAACCTGTGAATACTGCAGCTAAAGCTACTGTAGCAATTAACCCATAAATAACTCCTGCTCGGTTACCTTGGATTAAACTATGGTGAGCATAAGTTACTGTTGCCAAATTTTAATAAATATGATATAAAACTCTTATCATATTTACATGTACTTAAAATAATAGATCGATCCTACACTAAAAGCGTAGGGTAAATTAAGGCAGGCAAAGCCTGCCTTAATTTACTTGATCTTATTTATAGTTTTAATAAAACTATAAATAATTTTAAGCCTTGTGCAGTTATAAAACTGAAAAATCCCGACTGTACATTAAGCACCATTTCAGGCACCCATTGGTGACCCAGTCTGTAGCGATGGTACATACCACCGACGGTCTTAAGACAAGAGTAATCTCGTTGACCGTTTTCACCAATATTGCCAGAGATTAACAATTAATCCCCAATCCCTCTGTCGAGGAATTCTATTATTTAACATTTGTATCAATATTAAACTATTTCTTTATGTAAATTGCATAGTTATTAATAATAGGACTATAAAATAAAATTTATCGACGATTTTAATTTATACATTATTTTAATTTATACATTATTTTAATTTATATATTATAGATGAATGAAAGTATGGTTTTACTAATTCTACTAATAATTTTATAGATTTTTTAGGAATATAGATTACATATTGATTAAGTACACCAGCTGATTGAAGTCGAGCATCAAATCCAAATTTATCATTTAAAATTTTACATAAAAATTTTACTTCTTGTAAAGTATAACTATTTGTAGCAATTTTTAATCCTGAAGATATTTTACCACCCTCATCCATAATCCAAATTGCTAAAGCAAGAGGAGATAAATAATCTACAATGTTATATGGTACTACTTTTTTATTATTAATGTAAAATAATTCATAAATAAAATTAAAACTTGAGTAAGTAAAAGTTTTAAATCTATAAATTGATCTTACTTTACCTCCTTTAATAAGTCTAGTATAAATTTGAGGTTTATTTTGTAAACAATATCCTCGATTAGCTAAAAAAGTATGAATTCTTAATAAATGTTCACCATTGATTTTTTCTTGATAAAAGGCAAATCTTGATCCATTTCCATCTTTTTCTATGTTTGCATTTCCTAACATCGATCCATACAATAAAGATAATACATCATAATTATGAGGACCAATTCTTTTGGTTGATGGAACTCTAGGAATGATAAATGGTAGTAATAAACTAGCCTCACATGGATTAAAGACTTGCTTTGTACCCCAAAAGATAAAAAGAGTGTGAATGTTATAAATTAAAGTATTCGAATAAAATTCATTTCATTTCAGGCAAACACCTGATGATAATAAAATTACTGTATTAAGTAATGGTACTTCCCACTATATTCCCATTAATTTATTAATGATATTGTGGTAATAATATATTATAATTATTATAAAATATAATAATTATATAACATACTTGTATGAAAATAAGGTATTACTAATTTAATAAATTATCTATAGAACTAATTTTAACATAAATTATTTACCCTGATGGGTAAAGAGCAACGCCATAAAATGTAAACTTCTATAAAATAATTATTATTAATTAATAGATTATTTTATAACCACAATATTGAATATTGGACTATGTCATCATCTAATTAAATTAGATGTAAGGCGTGTAGTCTCTGAGGATCCTAGATATTTAGTTTCCTGCTAATTGCCCATTGTAATATACTTAAAATTGTTACCGTTTTAGGTACTTAAGTCTTTAGAGGTTTCTAGCATATAGCCCTATGTTTACCGTTTTATTACTAAAATGGGTCCCTGGTCTGTTAAGGATTTAATGTTTCAATACCTGCTGGTGGCCAATGAGCACCTAATTCAACAGTAGGAGCTAATGATGAATGGAAGAATGCCCAAAAAATACTAATGAAGAAAAAAATTTCAGAAATAACAAATAGAACAAAACCTAAACTTAATCCTTTTTGTACTGCAAAAGTATGGTGTCCTTGAAAAGTCTTTTTATTTGATTGATGATACGTATAAGTTCTGTAGATTGAAAAAGATTTTAAAATTTTATCTATTACTATTTATACTAGTAACAATTTCTTTAATTTTGTCTCTTCCGTGGACCCGCCGGGCCCCATGTTCCTTAAGACTAAGGATCGCTCCGGCGGAACTAATTCTGTTAAATGATCATCGTTAACAATTATAGTAAACTTTAACAAAATCTTGAAAATCAAGATTTTAATACCTAATAATAGGTAAGTTGAAAAATACCTAATTACCTTTTCAAGGGGCGCGCCCTTTACCCCTTGGGGATCAGGGCAAGCCCTAAACCCCCAAGGGGCTAGGAGGGGCCGCCTCCGGCGGCCCCCTCCCTGAATATAAATGATCCCCGATCATTTATATTCTAGTTTTTAATAGACTTTACACAAAATAATAAGTAAAAGCTGGTGTTAATAATAGTTTATTTTTTCAAACAATTTTTAATAAATAAACTTCGCCTCGGGCGGCTATGCCGCCCTTACTAGATATCCGGGCCGCACTTTGCGCGGCCCGGCCTTCAAAAATTAACAATAATTTCTATGAATAATTTACTAGATAAACCAGTAGGTTATCAATTTATCGTTATTCAACAACAAATCTACATTAATCCTTCTACCCTTAGTTATTTTTCTTGTCTCAGATTTAGGTTTAAATTTAGAAATGAATACGCTAAAAAATCCGTCGACTCTAGAAAGCCAGTAAACCAAGCATTTAAATCTAATAAAGAAGTATCAATTGGTAATTTAGAAATATTCAATGAATACTTAAGATTTAATGTATCAATTAACTTATGGAAAATGTTAACTCTTGGCATTATTAAGTAATTATTCATTAGATTAGTTAACTTAATAACTTCCGGGGCGGACGAGCCGCCCCGGCCATCTGGTCAGGGTGGGGCAAACCCCACCCCCGAGGCCTTCTAAATTAGAAACAACATGTAGCATAGTATAATTATATTTTTTGTAAATATTACCAAAATAAATGAAAATTTTAAGTTCTTCATATAAAATAATATTATTTTTGTTAAACGTGAAATCATACGCTAAACTGATAACTTTGTTAAGGTCTTTGTTATATCTAATATTGATATGACCATTACTTTCTAATAAACCAGTTAGATATGACCAAATCATTCTCATATGAATCAAATTTATTACTTGACTCTAAAAAATTTACAGAATTAGTATTAGATACTTGTTTCGTATTCGTCAACATCAAAACCCGATATCTTTCGATAAGGCCGGACTATATCTTTATGGTTCTCAAATGAGATGAATTAACTCAAGACTTATGCTTTTTATAAACATATGCAATTTAACGTTGAATTTATAAACTAATCAGTTTAACTACTTATTATATCTTAATTTAATATTAGCTAAGAGATAATATTTTTGCTTTAGGCCGTTTTAGCAGCCAGTTAAGTAAAACCAATTTATTTATATTCATTTAATTTATTATTAGACTTCATGGTATTAGATAAACCACTAGATGTGGAAAGCATAATCTACCAATGTTTCACGTGTAGTCTCTGAGGATCCTACTTAGAATTAATATTATGTTGGTTTCCTGCTGATTGTCCAATCTTTTGGATTGTTACTAATTAGTACCAAAAGCTCTAAGGAGTTTCCAGCATATAGTGAAATTTATAGAAGGCACTTCATAATAAAGTTACATACCTTCTCTAGAAATATCTTTAAACCATAAAGTCATAGTAGAAACTAAAGAGATAAATCCAAGAGTTAATAAGAACAAACCATTAGAATATCCTTGGAAAGTCATTACTCCTGATAAAGTAACTACTAATAAAGAAAATGATACAGCAATTGGCCAAGGCGAAGCTTCTACTAAATGAAAAGGATGCGCTTGAACTGATCTGTTCATAAATTTCGTTGTCATACTGTATATATAATTCCTATCATACATTTCTTGAGGTTAATGCCCTAATACTTTCCTCAAAGTCTAAGTGAACTTTGGCTTTTGCCTTTCGGCATAAGTAATAACAATAGTCCAAGAAAGTCAATAATTTATTATTGAAATAGTAATATATCTCTTTTTAATACCCTTAGGCCGCTTAATAGCCTTGGACCTTTGAGACGAATTATTCGTTTCAGTAGGCCTACTTAATTAACATTAATATAAGTGGGAAACTAGTCAAATTTAGGAAAACCTAAGCCTTAAAAGCCTGATCCTAAGTGGCTAAATCTCGAGGCTAATAAAATAATTCCCACAAGATTACGCCACAAATGCCGAAAATTATTAATATCTTTTCAAGCAATAGTAATATATTATATACTATAATATAAGGTGAACCTATTTTTAACCTTTACTTTTAATTCATAAAAATATTTTTTTTGAAGCTCTGTCTCATAAGATTAAGTAAAAGGTTTATTATGGTCTTGTAAAGATATACTATGTCATCATGGTAGCATATATTTATAGGTTTTCAGTTAATAAAAATATACTATGCCTTCATGATAGTATATATTTATAGGCTTTCAGTAAATCTATAAATTATAGATTTGTTACTAATAACGCTAAAATATTATATATATAATAATTTGATTAACCCTGTTCAGAATTTAGCTAGGTAGGTATCGTTTAAAATGAATAGAGTGGGGCTCGAACCCACAAGGATTATTAAATCCATAGTTTAGCAAACTACTTCCTTACCAATTCGGTCATCTATCCGAAAATATATCGGGACAATCGAAGGTCCAGTCAGTACTTAAGTCTGAAAGCTTACCTTTATCTTCGATAATATCCCTTGGAGGGGTGATCTAAAAAGGAAGTAAGCGTTATTAAATAATACCATCAAAATAGTAACTTGATGATCTGATCATCTAAATAATAGAGAATAGTAAATTAAAACTACTGCCAGTTATGTGTAAGATAACCACTTTACCATTTAGCGTACGATTATTTTTTTTTATTAAATAATAAACCTACCAAATTTAAATAATTTTAATTAGGGAATAGTAGATTCGAACTACTGACATTTTATGTGTAAGATAAACACTCTAACCCCTGAGCTAATCCCCTAATTTTGTTAATCTAACATAAGATCCGGGCCGCGCTGCGGCCCGGGTAAAAGGCCCTAAAAATTAATAATTTTTTATAAATTTAGCTCGTCGAGCTAAATTTAAACAGGGCTCCTCGACTTACAAATTATTTGTTACTTATAAATATACCTCAGAACAAATATTTCAAGGATAATAATAGTTTTACTTGTAGACAATGACCTGGTCGCTAATAATATTATATTAATAAAATAATATAATTAGTAAAGGTTATAATAATGGGTGAAAACCCGGAATCGAACCGGGAACCGTTAGTACCACAAACTAATGTTCTGCCGATTGAACTATTCTCACCTGCAAAGGACTTAGGGCCTAACAGGCCTAGCATGAGCCAAATAAAATTTTATAAATAATAATTAGAAGAATCCGAAGGAGATAAAAGCACTAAGATCTTTACTTATCCAACACTATCTAGTTACTTACGGATATTATACAGCGTTTCAGAGGAGTCGAACCTCTACCAACAAGAGCCGAAATCCTGTACTCTACCAATTAAGCTAGAAACGCATATTTATATGCGTTTCATGCGGAAGGCCCCCTTCGGGGCCCCGCTAGAAACGCATTTTTATATGTTTCATGTATAAATATTTATAATAAATATTTTATTAGTTCTGGGCGGCGCGCAGCGCCGCCCTGAGACCTGACCCAGGCCCTCCCGGAGGGAGGGCCTGGCTAGATTTATTTAAAATCTTAAAATAAATTAATAAATTTATTTCTAGAAACTCTCACCCAAGCGTTTCATATACAATAGTGTGACATATTATTTACTAGAAATACACTGAAGATCTCTTTTAAGAATATTTTATATCCTTATATCTATAATATTTATATCCTTATATCTATAATGCGTTATTAACCTTCTTAAGATGAATACTTTGTACTTAAATTAAAAGCCTTCTGGATAAAGTTCACCTATATATGAAAATTTTTTTGGGGGGGGGTATCTTCCTCAGAAGGTATTAAAGCCATATTATTACTTATAAATTGATCATACTATATCTATATAAAAGTATAAGTAATATATTAATATAATATAATAAAATAAAGCAAGTGTAGCATAATTGGTTAATGCTCCTACCTTCCAAGTAGACTACTGCGAGTTCGAGTCTCGCCACTTGCAATTTAATACAAAATTAAAAACTCTGGGTTAAGCCCTTTTCTTTTTATAATAAAAGGAGTTACGTGATAGTAGAATTAAATGGTAAACCCTTTAACTATATATAAACTTAAATAGTTTATATTATACATTCTTCATAAGTTTTATTAATTTGCATCTGATGGCCAAATAAATTACTAGATTGAGAAGACTTAAACTTCTATAAACCTACATCAAATCGGTGACTTATTAATTAGTCCTTGGTGCCCTGCTCTTTTATTAAATCTAAAGACGCAGGGCTTTGCCCCCCCCCGCATCTTATTTGAACCTGGGTTGGGAAGGTTCGAACTCCCATAAGCCGACATCAAAAGTCGGTGACTTACCATTAGTCCACAACCCATATTATTATAGTTACTTTTATTAATTTTCCTACGGGCTATTCTAAGATTTGTATTTTATAAACCCCAGGATTAGGCGAATCTTCCCCGACCTAGGCAAGCTTTAGCTCGTTAAAATTGATTCTTCATCTAATTCAAAAGCTCCAATTAGATCTGTATCAGGCAGGTTATCAGAATTAGATTCTCCATCTTCCTCTGTTTATACAATATCCTTTGTTTGTGTAATATCCTCTGTTTGTGTATCATTCTTAGAAAATAAATACAGTGACGATTATGATGATCTTTTTTAAAAACTTTTCTCAGATTAATTATGATGAGAAAAATGACGAGATGAAATTCGTCTCGTCATTTTTATATAAGGCAGTTTCCAGGTAATATAACGACTATGACGACCTTTTTGAAAAGTTTTTTTGGAAATAATTTAACCCTGGACAAGATAAGTTATTAGCAAACCGTGCCCCATAAGAGCCAAAGCTCTTATAAAGCAGAGGGCACGGTTTGCTGTTACTAATTTAAAGAAGGGTCTTTTCTTAGCATGGCTTTAATTAGAGAGGTTATAAATCACCCCCCTCTAATTAAACCTCTATTTTGTTGACTAAGGGTTTTAGGGGGGGTTATATATAAATTTTAATTAATTGTAATTGTTTGGTTAATTGATATTATTTGATTAATATTATATAATTTGATTAATAAACTCAGAAAATGTTATTATATTGGCAGTATTTGAATCATTTGTTTGAGAAACTATTAATAATACCTTAGCTTGGTTTTTAATATATAGATTATAGAAATCAGTATCATAATTAATAGTTCAGAGCTGTATGATTTCTACCGAATTTATTTTTTATTTTTTTACTATTTTTTTTTTACAGCATTAATTTAATATCTTTATATATTTTTCAACTATTTTTTTTTATCTTCCTTCTTTTTATGTTTAATAATCTTTGTTTTATGTGATTAGGTTAGGTAGCCCCGCTCTCATCTGCGGGGCCGTGTCTAATTCATCTACTTCTTATTATCATGTATTTACTGTTATTATTTACTATTTATAAAATGTGTATGTTTTATCATCACAGAAACACACTACTCTCTCATCATTTATCTTGTTTATAGGGTTTTATAATTGGGGCTAGGTTTTGAAAACTGAAAAAATTAGAAAATAATATTTTTCTAGCCCAAGGGCTCCGGGCCGCCCCGCGGCCCGAGTGTTTTTCATTTATTTAATAATAAAATTTTACTAATTATATTTATTAATAATTCGATTATAAATTAAATTATTTTAATTTATATAACATAGAAGGAACAAAATATGGTTTTACTAAAGATTTAAATTGAGCTATTGAACTAGCTTTAATATAAATTACAAAATTATTTCTAGCTTTTTTTGGAGTAGCTTCTAGTTCAAAATTATCTTTTAAAACTTTAATTAGTAACATAACTTCTTCAAAAGTAAAACTTTCAGTATGAAGAATAAACCCACTATCAGCTTTACTTCCATCATCCATTGCCCAATGAGCTAAGCCAGGAGATTTAAGTAAATCTCCAATATTTACAGGAACAATCTTTCTATTATTAAGATAAAAATAATCTCTAAAATTTGCAAAACAAGTAAAAGCTAACGTATGCATAGAACAATTATAATAAGTCATATCTACTACTTTATTATATTTTGTTTGAAATTTAACAGGTGCAATAATAAAAGGTTCAAATAGATTATGAAGATATAATATATAATCTTTTTGACCCTGTGAATGATTAATTTGTAAAGCACTTCCGCCTTTGACTCCTTTAGGTCTTAAAGTAGCATCTCCTAATAATAAACCGATTAAAATATCCTGTTGAAGATTTGTTAATTCTTGAGTATTTTTATATAAATCAGTATTTTTAATATTACCTGCATTTTTTGTTCCTTTTGTTCGATACATTTTTTTTAAAGTTAAATATGGTAATCTAACTAAAGTTTTATTATTAATATACATATTATTATTATTGGCGTAAGAGGAAATTTTATTTCCTCGGTAACAACCATTCAGCCACTCGTTCCCGAACGGCTACCTTGTTATGACTTCAGACCAGTCGTTTACTATCCTTGGATGTCTTTAGACAACTTCAGGTATAGCTTACTCCCAGCCCGTGACAGGCAGTTAGTAGATCTTGAAGCTTTAATTTCACCGCGACATGGTGATTCGCCGATTACTAGCAATTCCTAATTCATGAGCTCGAGTTACAGAGCTCAATCCACAAAGGGGAAATTTGGGGATTACCTCCAAGTTACCTTATTGGATCCTTTTGTATTCCCCCTAGCTGCACGTCTGTAGCCCACTCCATAAGGGCCATGAGGGCTTGTCTTAGTCCTAATTATTCCAGTTTATCACTGGATGCTCAACTAGATATTAACTAGTTGCAAGGGTTTTGTTCGTTATGCGGACTTAACCTTACATCTCACGACACGAACTGAAGACAGCCATGCAACGCCTGTGTAGCATTCAAGGAGTGGTAAGATGTTGTGCGGATCATCACATTAAACAACATGCTTCACTGCTGGTTTTCAAGACCCTCTATACTTTTGGGTTTCAACCTTGCGGCAGTACTCCCCAGGTGGAGTGCTTTAATCTACATTTATAGACTGATTAATAACCAATCTAAGGCACTCATCGTTTACGGTATGGACTACACGGGTCTCTAATCCGTTTTGCTCCCCATACTTTCGTACCTCAGCGTCAGTGTTTAGTTAGAAAGAAGCCTTCGCCTTAAGCGGTCTTCCGAGGATCAACAGATTCCATCCCTACTCTCGGAGTTCCTCTTTCCTCCATTACACTCTAGCGAGGGCCCCCTCGGGGCCCTAACAGTCACCGGCCAAATGGCCGGTGATAGTTTCATAGTTACTGAAAAGCTCTTATTCATTTAGTTCGATACCTTTCAGTCTTATGATACAGCCTACGTACCCTTTAGACCCATTAATGATGAATAATGCTTACCCCTCTCGTATTACCGCGACTGCTGGCACGAGATTGGTCGGGATTAATAGGAAAGTACAGTCATTATCCTCCTTTCCGTTAGGACTTTATCAAATTAATGTATCCGTCCTTCTAGGTGACTGGTTCAGCCTTTCGGCCATTGACCAAGATTCCGCACTGCTGCCGATACTTTGCTCGTGTGGGCCTTTCTCATTCCCACTGTGGTTGATCGTCCTCTCAGACCAACTATAGATCATTGGCTTGGTAAGCCGTTACCTTACCAACTACCTAATCTATTCAATAGGTACATCCATAGGCGGAATTAATCCGTTTCAATATTTGGTATTCCACCAATCCTATGGGTAGCTTGCCTATTCATTACTCACCCGTTCGCCATGTCAGAATACAAGTATTCCGCATTCGACTCGCATGTGTCAAGTCCCTAGATAGCATTCACTCGAAACTAAGTTTAAATTTTTACTTACTATTATAATTTGGAGAGATCATTGATCTCCTCTTCTACTTCATCATAGATGAAATAGAAGATATTATAAATTAAAATCTTATTTGTTACTTATATTTTACTAAATATAATTATTAGTTTCATTTTATTTAGTGAACTCTGCCTCTTATTTTTAACCCAGGCTTATCTTAATTATTTTAAGGCCCGTATTTTAAATACGGGCTTAGGGCGGCTTCGCCGCCCGGGGCCCGCCGGGGCAACTCTTCGCCCTGAAGGGTTATGGACCGCCCCCGGCGGCCCGAGGGTTTAATTTATAGTATATATTAAATAGCCCCCGGGTTCACCTTTGACCTAGGGGTCCGGGGCGTACCGCCCCGGGGTAATAAACCCTAACCTTAACTATAACCTTTAGGTAATTATGGGGAGACCCTATCAAGGAGGGGCCGCCGGAGGCGGCCCTCTCCCTGAATATAAATGATCTAGGATCATTTAGATTCTAGCCAGCGGGGCCGCAATGCGGCCCCGCTGGTCTGACCCGCGCGCGCTCCGCGCGCGGGGCTAGTTTGAAAACTGAAAATAAGAAAATCCAGCAGGGCGGCAAAGCCGCCCTGCTTTACCATCCGCGCTTCGCGCGTCGATCTTATTTAGATAAAGGGCTTCTTCTCTTGGAAACTAATTTAAAATATTGAAGCTGAGCTCGGCCCTAGGCCAGGGGCCAGGGGCGACTCGTCGCCCAGAAATAAAATTTCTAGTACCGGAGGGGACTTACCTGAACGGGATGAGTCCGCCCGGGCTAGGTTTAACAAGCTTGTTAAGCAAGCCTAAAGACGAGGCCCCGTCTTCAAGCTCTTTAACTATGAAAAAGCTTATTTAATAAAAGAAAGAAATTAACCTCAGGCCTTTGGCACTAGAGCCTTTTAGGTACGTCAGGTCTTAGGCATTTTTGACCTCATGGTATAATGGTTAAGACACCACAACTTCACTGTGGGAATATCGGTTCGATTCCGATTGGGGTTATTATTATATCTAGGGCGAACGAGTTGTCTTTATCTCAGGTCGGGGACGATCCTTGGGTCTGGAATGAACCTGGGGCTAAGGCTTTATAAGTAATGATAATAGGCAATTATGTAAGTTAATTATATCTTACGTGCCGTTTTGTAATTTCTCAATGGACTAGTACCATATACTTCACAAATGTTTTATCTTAACTAGCCTTTGGCTGGATAAATTAAAATTATGGTAGCAGCAGCTAAAATTTTAGGAGCAGGATTAGCAACTATTGGACTAGCAGGAGCTGGAGTAGGTAAACTAATTTAATGCCTATAGTGTAAGCACATATTTGTAATAATAAATATTCTACACTTAGTACATCACCATATGCTGGAAACTCCTTAGAGCTTGTAATACCTTAATGGTGACAATTTACAAGATTGGACAATCAGCAGGAAACCAACATAATATTAATTCTAAGTAGGATCCTCAGAGACTATACGTGATGCCCCAGTAGTATATCAACTTCTGGGTGAAGATATAGTCCGGTCAATATTGAAAGATATTGAATAAATAGATTGACTTCGTCTCCAATGGTAAATATCGATTTAAGATTGGAGACGAGTCTAGTTAAGCCGGTTGGATTAGTATTCGCAGCTTTAATTAACTCTACTTCTCGAAACCCATCTCTACGACCTCAATTATTCTCTTACACAATTCTTGGGTAAATGCGTGCCCCCCTTGATTGTGAAATCATGAGGAAAATCGGGTGAATTGCAAGAAACTCCAATTAATTAATTGGACAATTTGCAGCGAAGCATATATCAGTGTTTAATAGCCCCGGGGCTGGGGCTCATCCCCAGACCTAAGGCCAGGGGCGGCTCGCCCGCCCCGGGATATATGAACGTTCAACGACTAATCAGTGAGCAACACTAGCAATAATCTGAACACGAGTGCCCGACAACACTATAATAATCTATCGGTGTTGATGACATAGTCTGAACAGTTTGGTAACAAACTGAAATAGAGGATAAAGAGCCTCTATGATAACATATTACATTGTCGCATTAACAGAGGCAATTGGTTTATTTGCACTGATGAATAATACGTCCATTCAATAGGTAACTATTGAAAATGCATCGGGTGAATTGCAAGGACATCCAATTTAGCCAATTGGACAATTTGCAGCGAAGTGCTTTTCGGCAGAATGATTTATCATTTGGAAAGTAAACGTTCAACGACTAGAAGGTGAGTTATGCCAACAATAATCCTTCCACGAGTGCCCGGCAACCCGTCAATAATAGATGGGTTGATGACATAGTCTGAACAAGTAGGTAACTACTTGAAGTATAGATAAAGAGCTATACGATAACAATTTTGGATGGCATTCCTATTACTATACGCAGCGTAATCCGCTTCGATGGTAATAAGAGTTACACAAATTAACTTGTGTAATCATTATTAATTCCTTACGGGTTCAATCTTTAACCAGATTGGGCCCCCTCCTAACTGCCATGTTACCTATATTTTATGATGACTTTTATTATGACAACGAACAACACAAACTTATCACCTGGGACTAACGTAATCATGGGGTTATTTATGAATTCTAAGGATCTATTTGTAAATCCTATTGTTGAGAGAGCAGATATTAAATTAGCAACTACTAATAGACCAGGAGTATATCTTTGGTACAGTAAATTATCTGGTAAATATTATGTAGGAAGTAGTGTCGACTTGTACAAAAGATTAAGCAGATACTATCAACCTGGTTATTTAGCATATCCCAATCATGCGGATTTACCAATTGTAAGAGCTATCACTAAATATGGATTAGAAAAATTTATCCTTGTTATTCTGGACTATACTAAGAAATCGAATATTCATACCTCAGAGCAATATTATATTGATACTTTATACCCAATTTATAATATTCGACAAGTCGCAGGATTTAGAAGTGGTAAACTGATTAAAAATAATTCTTTAACCGAAGAGCATAAATTAAAACTATCTTTAAAAAGAGGAATTAATCACCATAACTATGGTATTAAAAGACCTCCTGAAGTAATTAATTTAATGAGAGATAATCACCCTAAGACGAAGAAACTCTATCAATATTTATCGGATAAGGTAACCTTAGTGGCAGAGTATAATTCAATAAGAGAAATGCAAAAAAAGACAGGTATTACAAAAGAATACGTGTCAAGATGTATTAAAGCGAATAAGTTAGTACATAATAAATATTTTTTTTCATTTACTAAATTAACTTAAATTTAATTACCTCCCCTTATTAAAAACCTATATTTTAAGATATAAACCTTGTGTTTATGTCTTTTATTTAACTAAGATTCAATTAAGAGATTAAATTAATAAAGGAGGTTTAAGGATAGACTTATATTATCTTAAAGGTTTTAGTTAATAGGGTGGCTATTAATATAAATTAAATAAACTTCGTCCAGACGGCTCTTTAAAGCCACACTGATCGGATATCCCGGTAGAGATATGTTCCGCTAGGACGTAAAAATGATCGCGGAGCGATCATTTTACGTCCTGGACACCGGCGCCGCAGAGCGGCGCCGGAGGCTTATTTTTTCAGTTTTCAAACTAGCCCCGCGCGCGGAGCGCGCGCGGGTCAGACCAGCGGGGCCGCATTGCGGCCCCGCTGGCTAGAATCTAAATGATCCTAGATCATTTATATTCAGGGAGAGGGCCGCCTCCGGCGGCCCCTCCCTGGCTTGCCCCAGCGGGACTAATTTTATCATCATACTAATTAAAGGGTATCATAATAATAAGGTATATATTAAAAGGTAAACATAGAGCAAGAATTTTGTTTTTTTTATCTGTTTTTGTGTCACTATCTGGTATTGATGTTGGTATAGGATAGCAAAATTTTATTTTAATCTGTTTCTTATGTTGCTATCCGGTATTGATCTTTGTTTTGGTTTGTTATTCTACTAATAAATAATTGTTTTAATAAACTATTTTCTTTATTATTAATTGTTTTGTTTATCAACATTGTGATTTTATGTAATTTAAATATTTTATGTGTTAAACCTTTACATCATAAGGAGGTGGTTATTTATTAATTAAATTAATTAGGCTATATGACAACTTACATAACAACCTATGTAACAACTTAATCCTCAAGTTGTCATATATATTCTCTAGAACTTACGAACCTATTGCAACTATGTTAACTATAGCTACTAAATTTTAAAGTTTAGAAAGTTATCATATATGAAAACAGGTAAATTAGCAGACCCCTAGAAAATATTAGAAATAGGCTTATTTATAATTAATAAACCCTAAGTTTTATTTCTTTCAGGACTTCGCACTTTCTTGACCCATATAGATAAACTGTTTATAATTAATTAAGGTTTTATAATATAATATTATACTAATTATTATATAAATGGTAAATCGATAGACGAGGCAGGTGGGACTTGAACCCATATCCACTTACGTGACAAGTAAGGACTTTACCATTAAGCTACTGCCCCTTAAGTTATCTAGAAACTTTGACCTAATTTGAGGGGGGGATCAAGACGCCTTTAAGATTAATATTACGATTGGCAGGACTCGAACCTGCACGATCATAAATCAACTGAACCTAAATCAATCATGTCTACCAATTTCATCACAATCGTTATATTATATTACTTATATAATATTAATTTAATAAAAATTAATTTAATAAAA